ATAACCACAAGGATAAGCTCACATTAACCCGTCAAATTGGATGGAAGGGAGTATCGAGAACTAAATTTTAGTATGTAATAATTCCTAGTTCTCTATTTCTGGAAATACTGTATCTCAATAAGATTGAGAAAAAGAAATCTGATTCATCGATCGAGAGATGTAGAACGCAAAAACGTGCGGTACTTTTTGGAGAGAGAAAATAGAATGAAGAGAATAGAAAGATTCTCGAATCATGAAATCCAAATTATCCTACTTCCAAAGAATCGACCGAGAAGCCGTATGAGGTGCAAATCTCATGTACGGTTTTGTAGAGTGACAGTAAACAGAACTTGTCAACTTTTCCAATATTAACCCCAAAAAACCAAACTCTGCCTTACGTAAAGTTGCCAGAGTACGATTAACCTCCGGATTTGAAATTACTGCTTATATACCTGGTATTGGCCATAATTTACAAGAACATTCTGTAGTATTAGTAAGAGGAGGAAGAGTGAAAGATTTACCCGGTGTAAGATATCACATAGTTCGAGGAACCCTAGATGCTGTCGCGGTCAAAGATCGTCAACAAGGGCGTTCTAGTGCGTTGTATATTCTTATCTAAGACTTGTATTTATGATACCATGTGAATGGCTATAAACATGGGAAGTATATGGCTAACTTCATAACAAACGTTGTGTAAGGGGACTAGAGCAGGCTACCATAAAACAAAGTCTAAGGTTCAATAGTGAAATTATTTGATAAGTTTTCCCCGACTTTTTGTCAAAAAATACCTTGACCTTTTAGAACAGGTTTGAATCAATTAGCAATGATTTGGAATTTGAAACAGTTTTTTCTACACTATAAACCTAAGGACTTGATTGTATAGATATGGAAAATACAAGATTTCCGGTCATAGCAAAAGAAAGGAAACGGATACTCAATGAAGAGTGAGTAAACATCATTATATGCATAATAGATCTCATCTATGCAGATAGAATCATGTAGAAAGCCGTATTCGGCGAAAGTTGTATGTACGGTTTGGAGGGAGATCTTTCATACCAGGGGTCCACCCTACAATATGGAGTCAAAAAGCCGAAAAAAAAGTGATTCCTTTTTAGCCTTTATGAAATAGAATTTAGAACCCCTTTTCAAACTCATGTCACGACGAATTAGTGCAAAAAAAACAAAAAGAACGGAAAATTTCGATCCAATTTATCAGAATCGATTAGTTAACATGGTACTTAATCGTATCCTGAAACATGGAAAAAAATCATTGGCTTATCGAATTCTTTATCGAGCCATGAAACAGATTCAACAAAAGACAGAAAAAAATCCACTATTGGTTCTACGACAAGCAATAAAGGAAGTAACTCCTCGTCTAATAGTAAAACCAAGACGTAAAGGTGGATCGACTTATCAAGTTCCCCTTGAAATAAAACCTAAACAAGGAAAAGTACTTGCTATTCGTTGGTTATTAGAGGCATCTCGCAAACGGCTGGGTCCAAATATGGAGTCCAAATTCAGTTCTGAATTGATAGATGCTACTAAAGGGAAAGGCACAGCTATCCGCAAAAAGGAAGAGACTCATAAAATGGCAGAGGCCAATAGAGCTTTTGCGGATTTTTAATCCATAAAAAGGGTAGATCTAACTAAGATCTTAGTCTTAGTTAGATCTACCTATCCTGCCTGATTAGATTAGAAAAAGCTTCTCGATCTCATTTATAAAATCTTTTGGAGATTTGAAGAAATTTGTAATACAAGATGAAAACTTAATCTTCTTCAAGCCTTGATGGTGAAATGGTAGACACGCGAGACTCAAAATCTCGTGCTAAGCGCGTGGAGGTTCGAGTCCTCTTCAAGGCATACATGATTTGCTTATGGAATGAGCCAAAGAATGGTCAACAAGGCAGAGCCTTTTTTACAAAAAGGATTCCGACGATACGATCTGACCCGACTTTTTCCAAGGTTTTATCTTAGAGAATCGTGTACCGAATTGGGGCAATCCCAAAGCTCATTATGGTCAACATGAAATATGTAGAAAACCAACCTAGTCATTCCGTTATTACAATAATTTGTTCTCAGAGCAGATACCAACAACCATTTCATATGTGTATTTATGTATTTATCGAGATCTCTTTCATCTTTCTTTAATTCTTTCAATTCCAGATCTATCCGATTTTTCGAAAGAAGAGATGTGGAATCCTGTTGTAGAAATGAAGTGTTTCATTTCATTCGCAAAAAGCCATTTCGTTTTCAACAATGTCTTTGTCATTTGATTCAATAACATTCTGTTAGAAAGGAACAGATTTAATAAATATTGATAATTCTCTGAGAGAATATTAGAAAGAAAAAGTTCATTGGGTACTGAACGATTGGTTTCAAGAGATCTTTGGCGATCAATTACCAAGTCCCAGCGGTCACTTTGGCCCCGCGGATTTTCAATCAACCAGCGGTGATACAGAGCTAAAGGACTGTCCATGTGTACGTGTAGAATTTGCGATTTCATACCCTTTCCTTGAATGCGTTGCAAAGCCTCGATATGGGGTTCCTTCTGTTGAGAAACGAGAACATCTCGTTTCTTCTTTTTTCTTTTTCTTTTTGTTTTTTCTTCTAATTCTTCTAAACAAGGAATAGAAAGGTTCCGGTTGGTCATCACAGTAAATCTACGAAAAAGCCTTTTTGAATGGAAAAGTGGTGGTTTTTTGGTTTGATCTATTCTTATTAAACAGGCATAAGCTCCACTGGTATAAAGCCTTTGCATCAGTTCTTCATTGGAAAACACTTCTTCGTCTGAAAACAAAACGTCCGGATCCTCTTGGATTAGAAAGGAGTCCCAAACAAACCGTCTTCCACGAAAAAGCACTGGTTTATTAGAAGATTGACATTGCATTGATTGATATTGCAATGGATATTGCATTGGATATCCAGATTGACTTCTGAACGGTTCCAAAAACTCTTGAAATGATAGATTTTCCAAATCCAACCGTAGTTTTTTGATCTCTTCCCGATACTTCCTATACTCCGTTGTAACCCCCCTTTTTTCTAAGTTGAACTTCTTAGACTTATACTGGAGCATACGAAGATGATTTTCAAACTTTTGAACGAAAATCCGCCTTTCTTGAAACAATCTGACTTGCTCCGGCAATCCCAATTCATTGAATGTTTTTATCCGATCAAATCGATTACTGCGAAGAAAACTAAGACGCCAGATCCTAGGAGACGAAACCAATGATTCATCGAATTCTTCATCCTTTTGGAGTTGAGCATCTAGACCTATTTCATGAACTAGAGACGAAAACCCTGTTCGCATCGTATACTGATGATTTTTCGTTTTGCGCAGAGGATCGAATGGTGGGATTTGATTCTTATCAGACTTACCTCGATATATTCCTAACCACGGAAACTCCACCAGAAGACTTTCTAAAAGACTAGAAGCTAGATGGAAATCATGTTCAACGAGTCTATCGAGAGGAGTCCAATTCTCTTGATTTGGTTCCGATATCAGCAACCAAGAATCCCGAGCAGCTGATCCGGCCAAGCAACCCAAAATAGGAGGGAGTATAGTGAATTCCTTGATAGTTGTTTCGGCAATCGAAGGTTCTAAATACCATTTAGACAAATAATAAAAATTTTTTTTCCAAAAATCTTTTGCCATAGGTACAGGAGAAAATTTCGTTCTAAGTGTAGTTTGTAGAATAGCCTTTCCTATCTTATAGGGAAGTCTTTCATGATGTTTTAGAACGGATACAACACCCTGATTTATAGATCGTAAACCCCAAGTTTGCCTATAAAGAGACAATCGAATTGTATTCGTGTCTATAACGTATTTTTTTCGCAAACAACTAATTGCTACGGTTTCATTGACAAGTCCTGCCAGGTCTCGTGCCTTATAACCTATGGTTCTAGATCCAAAATCATCGAGGTAGAACAATTCTTTGTTCAAAAAAAATCTTTTCCTACGTAAAAGAATAGAAAATTCTTTTTCTCGTTGGGATACAAGAAGCATCCGAATATTGATGAATTGACCCAATCGATTTGGAGTCATTAGATTTGGATCGACTTTTCTAGGAATATGCGTCGAAGCAATAAAAACAATATTTCTTCTACTAGTAAAACTGTTCTCATCACAGCTATCCATATGGTCCAATAAGCGATGAAGCAACGCCTTCTTCTTGATGATGATATCCATCTTGATGATAGAAGTGCGAGTATTCCGTTCCAATACATGAATGTTTGGGATCCATATTATGCAAGGAGACATTATTTCTGCCATTGTCAAAGTCCGATGGAATTGAGAGAAAGTTTTCCCAAAGAACCATTCCAGATTGATTTTTATTAAAGGAATATAAAAGTCTGCTGCTAGACTTTGGACCAAATAGGATCGACCAGTTTCCTCAGGACCTATCAGTAAAATCCCCTTGGAAAGGGATGGTCCTAATAATAAAGGAGGAGTTTTTCTAGCTTTAGAAAATAGGTTTTGGTTAGATTTGGCAATCTTCTGATAAAAAGCGAAGAAGACCCATTTTTCTGCTAAACGATCAAACCTGTAATTCATTATATTTTTTTGCGAAATGTCAGATAAATATCGTAAGTACATAAACCCCGGCTCTTCCGTGGTTTGATAACCTTCGAAGATAGAATGCCTGTAGGTAAAATTCGATTCAAATTGAGAATTTTGAGAGAGTTCTTTTTCTGTTCTTAGAAGCAGAAGTAGATCAATTGTATCTTTCTTCTTCTCTTTTTTATTATTAATATAATCATCTGATGATAATCTTGATGAAAAAAAAGATGGAATTTTCGAGTTTCCACCACTGGGCTTTGCGATTACGAAGTCGAATATTGTCACGGATCGATCGAATGCACGCGGATTCTTCTTGTGACTTATTAGTATGAAAAAATAAGTCATTCTAAGCCTCATCAACCAATACCATTCCCGGAGGTTTGACAAAAAGCAAACAATTTGATTTAGAATTCTAAAGGCGAACCAAAAAGTAAACCCCTCTTCATATTTATGTGCATCCAACTGCGTCCAAATTGGTTCATCCTTCTTAGCCAAAATAGTAAAATGAGAAAAATCATAATTATTAGATTTAGAAAAAACAGAATCATCATCACTAGTAGAACCGAAGATTTGTTTTGTCCAATCCCTTATTTCCTCCGGGTACTCAAAGCTATTAGAAGTATCAATAGCAGCCAAATAAGGAACAACACAAGTACTTCTTTCGAAGATTGGTTTGACTAAATCCAGTATTACCGAATCGATTGGTTCTACCCAATCCGGTTTTTCCAAAGAATCCTTCGGGTACTCGCTATATCTTTTTATTTCCATCCACCATTGTCGTAGCAAAGCTGGATCCGAATGTAGTCCGAACTCGAGAAAATTCAACTGTATCAGTAAAGAAATCCAGTTGAAGAAAACAACGAAAAAATACGGAAAAAAGAAAAACACAAGGACGAACCACAAGAGAATGATCCAAGACTCCCCGTCCTTCCTTGCTAATCGCAAGAGTTTCCATATCGACTTTTTCTTGATGAGTTCTTCGATCACGAGCTCCCCGTGAGAAACTAACCAAGGAACCAACTCATTCAGAGGCGGATGAAGTCGAATCCTTCTCCAATTCCGTTGTATTTTGGATTGTAGAATGAACCATACTTCATGAGAAAGTGCCCGCAAGATATTCTTCGATCTATGCCTAATATCTTGCCAAATAGATACTATTTGGTCACAGCTATATAGCAATATATACGGAAAAGTATCAAAAAGTGTATCCCCAAAGTATTTCCACCATATAGAAGTAAAAAACCATGGCATATACATTTGAAGCAAATTCCATTTGGAAAAATGAGTATCAATCTTATATATCTCTTGTTTATTAACGAGTTCATGAAAACAATGTGGTGAACGGCATGAGAAAATCTTTCGTTTCTCTTTCCATGAAAAACAAAGCTTATCTAGAGCTTTGTTTTCCGCTATGTTTTGGAAACTCTCTGTTGAACTAGACTTGGTAAACATGTCTGGAATCTGATGAAATATTTCCTGGTTCTTATTCGGAAAGATTTCCGATAGGAAATCATCTTTATAGGATTGAGTTTGAATCAAACTCGTGTTTGAACTGAAATTTTTCGGAGACTGATCAAGATTTTTTTCTTCAAAATCAAAATAAGATCTATGGAAATTTTCCAAATTGACTACTTGGAATCTTGGTAAAGGCGTTGTACAAATCTCTTCGATCGAGGCTCTGTTGTCATGAACAAAAGGATTCCATCGAGTTAATAACTCGTACAATTCATAGATTAATACATATGTTTTGTCACTACTTCGTTGTAAATACTTAGGTAAAAATATGTCGGATACTTGGGACTCTATGAGTGAAACAGCCTCTTTCTCCGATTGAACAGGTATTATTTCATCAAGCGACAAAGAAAACATATTGTTGCAGATGGGCAAAAGATGGAAATGGAATAATTGTACATATGTAAGATTCTTTTGAATTCTTTCTTCTATATAAGAAGGTAATCTTTTCTTATAATTGGACCGAGGATGACGTAAATAATCCAAAATTTGAAGTGTATTTGCTTTGTCAAAAGCAGCTCTCAATGAACTTTGATTCGATAGTTTTACAGGATTCACCCAATTGTCTCGATATATCGTCGAAAAATCCGTGTTATACAACGAATTGCTTTCATTATCAAAAATGTCCATAATCCATGGCTCATTCCAAGCAATTTTTGCTATTGTTCCTTCATCGATCTTTGAGACTTTTGTCTGGTTATCCAACCACTGGATTTTGGGTTTAACGATTCGAACAAGAAATTCTCTAAACCACCACGGATAGACTACTTTGTCCTCAGGGCCGCACTGAGAAAGGAAAATAATCAAATCCGAAATGAGTTTATCAATATAAGGAGAAATGTCTATGGAAATATCGATGTTGTTCCATAAGTTCTTCATTTCCGTCTCTTCCGGAGCGTAAAACAGAATCAAAGCAATCTTAAGAAATATTTCTTTAATACATAATTCCTTTGGATCGAAACAAACAAGATGGTTCGAATACTTTTGTAAGTATTCGAATTGATCGGACCATTTGTATACATGCAATTTCTGATTGATATATTTCGAAGTTCTAAGAATCAAACAATCTAACCATTCTTTCTGACCTTTTCTCCAATTTAATGAATGCTGGTTCATTGTATTTTTCATTCCATTATTCCAATTTGAAAGAATGTCATCTATTGGAAATACCCAAGCCTGAGTGCGCGTGTTCATTAAATGGAATGTATTTTCCCCTACGGGGAAAATCGATACGGTTTGGTTGATTATTCGATCGAAAGAATCATTCTCTTTCTCAGTCATATTGAACCATGGATTCTTCCATTTTTTTCTGTGGTCGAAAATCTGATTCCCTAATCTGTTCTTGTGAAGTTCATAGAATAGACTCTGAGCGAAGGCAAATGTATTATTAGCAGAAACCTGATTAGGATTAGTCAGTAATAGAGTGAATCGATCTGTTCTTTTTAGGACGATTGGTTTCAATCGACAAAAATGGAATAGGCGCTCTTTGCAGAATGAAGAAAAAAAGAGATTCCAAGACGAACTGTTTCTAACTCGACTACAAAGGAATTGGTTTATATCCCTCTGATTTTGTCTAATCGTAGTACATCCAGGATCTGATGAAATAGCCAATTTCGGATTTGGAAATTTCGTTTTGATATTCCAGAAATCCGCTCTCCTTTTCCTTTCTAATCTTCTCAAATATTGAAAAACATTTTGTTGTCTTTTCCAACATTGGAAATTTTCCACGGGCTCTTTAGTGGTACGAGAAACCATATATTCATCTATTGACAATATGTCAAAAACAGAATAACGAATTGTTTTTGTCCAATTCTCAATGAATTTTTTTGTTTCTTTTGAAAATGAATTCTCTTTTATAGACGACCTTTTGGTTTCTTTCAATACTTCTTTCGGCCAAGACATTGGAAAATTTCCTGGACACGCGTCATACCCATTTGAAAATTTTTCCAATTGGCTAGATTTTGGAAAAAACAAAAAAAGATGCGAAAAGATCCACAAATTTCTAGTGAAATTGGCTTCCGATGATGTTTCATTTCGAATTTCCATGGAGTTATATATAGGATCAAATAGATTGATCGAATAGTATTTGTTTCTTTCAATCAGACTTTTCTTTTTTAGGTTATATATAAGGACTGGTAATGTAAGTAATACTACAACTTTGCTTTTGGAACTACAACTACGTAGATCCCGTAAAAGTAACGTACTGAGAATCCGAAAGTCAAAGAACTTAATAAGACGTTCTCGATGGGACAAAATTTGAGTAAAAAACCTCACCAAAATCAATTCAGTCCATGGATCGAATGAAGAGCTTTGTATTTGTTTGAAAAAGTTTAACCACCAGGTCAAGAGGCTTGATATGGGTTGTTTAATTCCGGACTCTCTTGGACATTTTCCCGAGGTCCTTTCTTCCGAGATCCAGAGTCTGCTTTTTTGTTCTTGTATCATTGGTTTTTGCCCTCTTTTACAATTCTATATTTTATTACGTGAAATATGGATAGATCCCTCTCAATTCCATATAATAAACCATTGGATTTTTTCGAAAGGTTTTTTGACTAGTTTTTGGTTTTCTGGAAAAGGTAGAATGATCTTTGTGATGGATGAAAAGACATAAAATAAAAACCTTCGCACTTCATCGAACTTGCGTCAACGATCGAAAAATCGCAAACAACCAAATAAAAGATTATGGCCCGGGCGAACGACGGGGATTGAACCCGCGCGTGGTGGATTCACAATCCACTGCCTTGAGCCACTTGGCTACGTCCGCCCATAAAATCTATCTAATCAACATTACTTTCAAGAAAAGAGTTGTTTTCTGTTCATCCTACGGAATGTGGGCGACTTATTCCAGGAAATCCAACAGGAAATCCAAGTGTTGCAAGATCGGTACTCACTCCCACAAGTTTTTCCGTTGCATTTTCTATGTTTGGCATGATTGGGATATGAGTACTTGGCTACCCTAAGTCGATACTCACTCATATTATCGAATGAATTGATTATTCCGGATGAGCTTTTCTCCAGCATCCATGGCTGAATGGTTAAAGCGCCCAACTCATAATTGGCGAACTCGCGGGTTCAATTCCTGCTGGATGCACATATCTAATTCAAATTCCTTATATATCCTCAAATACAACAGTAAAAAACTCGATATCTTATAATGTGGATATGAACAAAGACAGATAAGGTACCAAACCTCCTTTAGAGGTTTGGTACGATGAAAGGAATACCTAGAATTCTATCTAATTAACCATCTATAGAATTGAATTCCATTGATGCCAAATCAAGAGGAAAATTGTGAGCATTGCGCTCATGCATAACTTCCATACCAAGATTAGCACGATTAATTATATCAGCCCAAGTATTAATAACACGACCTTGACTGTCAACTACAGATTGATTGAAATTGAATCCATTCAAGTTGAACGCCATAGTACTAATACCCAAAGCAGTAAACCAGATACCTACTACGGGCCAAGCCGCTAAGAAGAAATGTAAAGAACGAGAATTATTAAAACTAGCATATTGGAAAATCAATCGACCAAAATAACCGTGAGCCGCGACAATATTATAAGTTTCTTCTTCCTGACCAAATTTGTGATTGTGATTCTATTCCATATTTAAACCTAAAATACAAAAATCAATCATATAATGAACATTTCATACAAAAACATACTACATTTTGCTCAGAGTAGTCCGGAAAAATTTCTAACTTCTGGGAAACATCATCGTTGCAAGGGTCGAAATAAAAAAGGTATTATTACAGTACGTCATAGAGGAGGAGGCCATAAACGTCTTTACAGGCAAATTGATTTTCGAAGAAAAGAGAAAGACATCTATGGAAAAATTGTAACCATAGAATATGATCCTAATCGAAATGCGCATATCAGTTTGATATGTTACAAGAATGGGAAAAAGTCCTATATTTTGTCTCCTAGAGGAATCATGATTGGAGATACTATTTTATCTGGTCCAAAAGCTTCTATTTTAATAGGTAATGCCCTACCTTTGAGTGCGGTTTGAATTATGAATTTACGTAATCGGAAAGACCGGTTAGGCCCCGAACCTACTAAATTATCATTGATAATCTAAATTTGACTTAATTTTCAAAGGGAAACTGAGAAAAATATATAGCAAGTGATAAAAAAAAATAATAATAAATTTTTCATTCTAGATAATATGGAGAATTTTTGATAAAGCATAACAGTGGAGAAGGCAAACTCTTGTTCCAAAGATTATTTGATTCATCTTTGATTTGAAGGTCAGAGGCAAAATCAAAGTTGTACAATGAAATAAATATTTCCAAAAAAAACGCCTCCTATGTTATTGAGAACGTGATTTAATAAAGTCATTCAATCTGAATGCTACATGATGAACAGAAGCCAGATGATGGATAAACACCTAGGATGTAAAGTAAAGAACATCCAGAAAGCTGTATGCCCCGAGAGAGGCTTGTACAGTTTGGGAAAGGATTCTTTTTTTTTTTTTTTGAATCAAAATCTATTTCAACCAATATCCCTGTGGGTACAACTATACATAATATAGAAACAACGCAGGGTAAAGGAGGACAAGTGGCTCGAGCCGCGGGTACTATAGCCAAATTGATCGCAAAAGAAGGTCAATCCGCGGTATTAAAGTTGCCTTCAGGAGAACTTCGTTTAATACCTTACAACTGTTCAGCCACGGTTGGACAAGTGGGTAATATCCGCTCGAATAACAAAATTTTTAGTAAAGCTGGATCAAAACGGTGGATAGGTAAACGATCAGAAGTACGAGGAATAGTCATGAATGCTGTAGACCATCCACATGGAGGTGGTGAAGGAAAAAGTCCCATAGGAAGAAAAACCCCCATAACTCCTTGGGGTCATTGTACGCTCGGTAAAAAAACCCGAAAAATGGTTCGGTATAGTGATACTTTCATTCTTCGTCGTCAAACTAAGTTAGAATAAAAAAATTAATTGCCTATGAAATATTCAAGAAAAAAAAAAAGTTTAAAACAAGTTTTTGCGGCTACACACTCAAAAAAAAAAGTTTTTATTGCTGATCACTTATTAAAAAAAATAGAAAAACTAGACACAAATATAAAAAAAAAGAAAATACTATTAACTTGGTCTCGAGCGTCTACGGTTGTACCCAAAATGATCGGTTATACTATTGCTATTCATAATGGTAAAGAGCATATACCTATTTATATAACAAATAATATGCTTTACCATAAATTAGGAGATTTTGTACCTACTCGTCTTTGCCCGGAACATCCAGGCAAAGACGATAAGAAATCTAAAAAAGACAAGAAATCTAGTCGTTAAATTTCAAGAAAGTGAATATGAAAATATCTAAAAATAAGAGGAATACCGAAGTACGCGTTTTAGCCAAAAATTTAAAAATGTCTACGCAGAAAATGCGTCGAGTAATCGATCAAATTCGTGGTTGTTCTTATGCACAAGCATATACTCTATTGAAATTAATGCCGTATAGAGCTTGTTATCCCATATTCCAACTACTTTGTTCTGCAGGAGCAAATGCTAAAAATAATTTGGGGCTTAAAGAAAAATTTTTATTCATTAGTAGAGCCGAAGTAAACGAGGGTACTGTTTCAAAGAAATATCAAATTAGAGCTAAGGGACGTTCCTTTCGTATAAAAAAAAAAACTTGTCATATAACTATTGTTTTGAAAGAACTATCAAATCTAATTGAATTTGAAATTTCAGAGAATCTGAAAAGGAAAATATCACAATATGGGACATAAAGTAAATCCAATGGGTTTTAGACTTGGTCTAACTCAAAATCATAATTCTGTTTGGTTCGCACAAAAGAGAGAGTATACAAGAACTCTTCGAGAAGATATAAAAATACATAAATGCATCGAATTTTTTTTCCAAAGACATCAGAGAAAATCTTATCTAGGAATTGGAAGAATAGAAATTCAGAGAAAGATTGATTTAATCAATATAATAATCTATATAGGATTTCCCATTTTTTTCAAAAATGAAAAAAATGAAATTACACGAGTAAAAAACGATATAAAACGTACTCTTTATTTGCGTGATCAAAAGCTTAACATAAATGCAGAAATATTAGCCAAACCTTATCAAAAAACTAATATACTTGCTGAATATATCGCTTTGCAACTAGAAAAGAGAGTGGCTGTAAAAAAAATATTACAAAAAGCTGTTGAACTAGCCAAAAAAGACGAAATAGAAGGGATTCGTATACGAATTGCAGGACGTCTTGGCGGACGAGAAAGAACTCGTAAGACAAAAATCAAATTAGGCAGAGTTACTTTACAAACACTCCGAGCTGAAATGGATTATTCCTCTTTTACAGTTCGCACAATCCACGGGGCATTAGGAATTCAACTTTGGATCTTCATGAAAGAACAATAATTGTTGTAATTGTTGTAATTACTATAAAAACTATCCCATTATTATATAGAAAAATGAATTATTTAAGATTGAATAGAATTTCCATTTTCTAATAAAAATTATGCTATGCTTAGTGTGCGACTCGTTAAAACTAAGCTTTTTTTTTTTACTTTTGAACTTTATTACACGTAAGAAGTATTCTTTCGTGAAGCAAAATAAGATAATATCGAAAAAAAAAATCGAAGAATCAATACTATTTTTTATGGTATTGTATGGTTCATAAATAAGCCTACCTTGAAAGTGTAATAAAGCAGAAAAGTCGTTATCGACCTCATTTTATAAAAAGAAAAGAGCTTTGAGTCGATGGGAACTAAGTCAACCAATTCTGTAAAAAAAAAAAAATGAAAGTTAAGCTCCACTGTAGAAGAAAAGTAAACCTAAGCAATATTTTGTTGGAAGCTATAGAAACGATGAAACTTGTGGATATATTGTTATCATAGGATAGGATGATGAATAAAACCAAAAAAAATAAGAAAAATATCTACTAAAGAGTCTATATTCATCTGTGAATCTTATTGTTTAGTTGAAGTTTTATATTATTGATTTAGAAGTTACTGGCCTAAACTGTTTTAGAATGGAAATCTTTACTATCACAGGGAGCCGGATGATAAAAAATTTTCATGTCCGGTTTTGAATTAGCGAAGGGAATAAAAACTATGATAACGGAATCCATCGACTATAACCCCAAAAAAACGAAATTCCGCAAACAACATAGAGGAAGAATAAAAGGAAAGAGCCACCGGGGTAATCAGATTTTTTTTGGTAAGTTTGCTATTCAAGCACTTGAACCTGCTTGGGTTACAGCTGGACAAATAGAAGCAGGGCGTAGAACAATTACTCGTACTGCTCGACGTGGCATAAAAATATGGATACGTATATTTCCTGACAAGCCTATTACAAAGAAACCCGCTGACACTCGCATGGGTTCAGGAAAAGGTGATACCCTTTTTTGGGTAGCTGTTGTTAAACCAGGTCGAATACTTTATGAGATGGGAGAAGTTTCTGAAACTGTAGCTCGAAGAGCTGCTCAAATAGTAGCTTACAAGATGCGTATACGCACTCAATTTTTAAGAATTTAAATTGCCCAAATCAAAAAAAGATCTTCTTTTATCTTTTTTTGATTTGATACACTAACAAACTTCCTTGGAGGAAAAATGATTCAGCCTCAAACATATTTAAACGTTGCTGATAACAGTGGAGCACGAAAAATAATGTGCATTAGGATTATAGGAGCAAGTTTTCAAAGATATGCGCATATTGGGAATGTAATCATCGCTGTTATTAAAGAAGCAGTTCCTAATGCAAAAATAGAAGAATCTGAAGTTATTAGAGCAGTAGTTATACGTACTTCTAAAGAATTCCAACGTAATGATGGAACAAGAATACAAACTGATGAGAATGCAGCAATTATCGTTGATCAAAAAGGAAATCCAAAGGGAACTCGAGTTTTCGGTCCAGTTCTGCACGAACTGAGACATTGGAATTTTACAAAAATAATTTCATTAGCTCCCGAAGTGTTATGACTAATATGTACAAAGTACATAGAACAGGTTAACTGCAACTTAGACAAATGTCTCTATAAAAAAAGCATGTTTTTTTTGAAAAAAAAAAAAAGAATAAAGAGAATTCAAAAAATAGATCAACATGGATACTATTACCAATTTGACTACATCAATCAAAAATGCTTACATAGTAAATAAACGAACAGTTCGAGTACCTGCGACTAGGATTAATGAAAAACTCGGGAAAATACTTTTAAATGAAGGCTTTATAAATAATATTAGAGAGCATAAAGAAGGGAAAAAATCTTTTTTGATTTTTACTTTCAAATACAGGAAAAAGAAAGAAACAAGAATTACCCTAAAACGTATAAGCAAACCTGGTCAGCGAATTTATTCCAATTTTCGAAAAATACCAAAAGTTTTAAACGGGATAGGAATTGTAATTCTTTCTACTTCCCAGGGAATCATGACAGACCACGAAGCTCGACAAAAAAAAATTGGAGGAGAAATCTTGTGTTATGCATGGTAATAGATTCTACCCATTTTTGCTAGATATATATTTTCCAAAAAAGAAACATGAAAATGGAAAAACGACAAAATATGATTGAACTTGAAGGGCTAGTTATTGAGGCACATCCCGCTGGATTTTTTAGAGTCTTATTGGACAATAAAAAAACTGTTCTAGCTTATATTTCGGGTAACATTCGACAAAATAGTATACGAATACTTGTAGGAGATAGAGTCAAAATTGAACTCCATGTTTGTGATTTGACTAAAGGGCGTATAATTCATCGATTTAGAAAAAGCTAATAGAATTTCGTTTCAATTTTCAATAAAACAATAAGATAGCAAAAAATAGAAAAATGATCCATACTTTTTCTAGCTCAAAGAGCAAAAAAGTTTCTAGCTCAAAGAGCAAAAAAGAATAAACACATTTAATTCAAATAATATGAAACTACGCGCTTCTGTTCGGAAAATTTGTTCGAAATGTCGACTAATTCGTAGAGGAAAGCGAATTTATGTAGTTTGTTTAAATCTAAGACATAAACAAAAACAAGGTTAATTTTTTTATCTTTTTTTTTTTTTTTTCAATATGCATTTTATAGGCTTAGAGATATATATAACAAATTTTAGGGTATAACAGTACAATAATGAAACCAAAATCTATGTGGAATTTATCTAAAAATAGACGTATTAAAAAAGAAATACGTAGAGTAGACCGTGGAATCATTCACATACAATCAAGTTTTAACAATACAATTATTACCGTTACCGATGTCTTGGGACATGTGCTTTCTTGGTCGTCTGCTGGTGCATGTGGCTTTAAAGGCCCAAAAAAAGGTTCAGCTTTCGCTGCTCAAACAGCAACAGAAAACATAACTCGTACTGTAGTTATTAACCGCGCAGCCATCCTGATAACGGGTTGTGGTAAGGGACGAGACGCGGCATTACGAGTCATTCAACATAGTCGAATACTGATACGTGCAGTACTTGATATAACACCCAATCCGCATAATGGATGTAGACCTCCTGTCAAAAGACGTGTATAACTTTTCATTATATGATTTGGAATGAACTAAAAACTGCAGAATCTTCACCACGATGGAAGTGCTTGGAATCGAGAACAGACAGTAAACGATCTCATTATGGTCGTTTTTCCATATCTCCGCTTTTGAAAGGTCAAGCTAATACACTAGCTATTGCTATACGAAAAACTTTACTTCAAGAAGTCAAAGGAACATATATTACGTATGCAAGATTTCAAAAAAATATTCTACACGAATATTCTTCCATAATAGGTATTAAAGAATCAGTTCATGACATTTTAATGAACTTGAAACAAATTGTACTTAGAAGTGAATTGTACGGAATTCACGAAGCATCTATTTGTACTGTTGGACCTAAGAATGTAACAGCTCAAGACATCATATTACCATCTTCTATTCAAATCATTGATGATACCCAGCATATAGCTAGCCTTACTAAACGAATCCCCTTCAATGTTACATTGAAGATTGAAAAAAAGAAAAGGTATACTATAGAAAATATGAAACAACCAAAGGACATATTTTTCCCCATAGATGGTGTTTCTTTACCGGTTCAAAATGTGAATTTTAGTATTTATTCTTATAAGAGTTCAGATAACATACAAGAAATGCTTATTTTCGAGATATGGACAAACGGGGGATTAACTCCTAGAGAAACCATTTACGAAGCTTGTTGGAGTTTACTTGACTTAATTATTCCGTTGCTTTGCGTAGAACAAAATATAAAAAATAGCCAAAAGAAACCCAACCCTCTATCTTTAGTTACTAAAGATAGAAACAAAAAAAAAATAGGGAGGAGGGTTACGTGAAATAGATTTTTTTTATTAAAGTGTATAATACACTTTAATAAAAAAAAATTTGTTATGAAAAACTTTGAGTGAAAATAGACTAAAAATTACATTAGAAAAGTCCTAAGGTTAACGACTCTTCAATAGGCAAAGCAGCTCCGATACCTAACCAAAGGGATAAGGCAGTACCGATAAGAAAAACTGTTGTAGCTACTGGACGACGAAAAGGATTTTGAAATTGATTAACGTTCTCTAAAAAAGGTACTGTTAATAAACCCACAGGTACAGAGGTCATCAAAAGGACACCAAAAAATTTATTCGGTACTGTACGAAGTATTTGGAAAACTGGGAAAAAATACCATTCGGGTAAGATTTCTAAAGGAGTTGCAAAAGGATTTGCGGGTTCACCAATCATCGATGGTTCTAACACTGCTAAACCTATCGTACACGCAATAGTACCTAAAATAACTACCGGAAAAATATATAAAAGATCATTAGGCCACGCGGGCTCTCCATAATAATTATGTCCCATTCCTTTAGCTAATCGCGATCTTAATACAGGATCTTTTAAATCGGGTTTTTTTGTTATTGGGATAAGTAGATCTTATCTTTCTAGATCTATCCCCCGTAAGATCCGGACATGCCAATTTGAATCATCCGGCTCAAACAAGAATTTAAAGAAATAACAAGCAAAGAATTCTATGCTATAAAATGCTTTTACCCAAGTACGCATGAAAGAAATTGTGAAACAAAATACTCGCTTTCTGGGTCATCTTCATCCTTGTAATTTTTTTGATAAACAAAAAAGGTCTAAAGTTTATTTTTAACAAGGTATTGACTTGTTAATGAAATTCCCTTTACTTTTCCTTAGATCCTTTTTTTTACTCCGATAGTTATTCTGTTAAAATGCAAAGGAAATGAGTGCATTTTATAACTATGAAAATAAGAAATTGACTAGAATTCACGGAGCCTATACAAATCATAGAAAAAAAAGTCTACCCAGATTAGGAACTTTCTTTTTCTTTGAGAAAGACGTTGGGATAAGGGGAATACACAGGATCTTTCTGTGGCAGATTTAATCCGACAGGCTTAATCAATAATTCAAGTCACACACTCCCATAATCCATTTTCTCCATTGAATTTTTCTTTTTATTTGAAATCCTTAAGGAAAAGGAAGAATCCGAAGAATCTAGCTCGAAAAAACAAGCAATATTCTTGGCAAGTATGTTATACCCTAAAAAAAAAAAAAATTATTTTTCTTTTTATAAAGGACCCGAAATACCTTGTTTACGAATCATTAGAAAATGCATTAGCATAAATATTGCACTAAGAAGTGGTAATATAAAGGTATGTAAACTATAGAACCGAGTTAAGGTCGATTGACCCACGCTAACACTTCCACGTAATAACTCAACTAAAGAAGAACCTATTACAGGAATAGCCTCGGGTACGCCAGTTACAATTTTGACTGCCCAATAACCAATTTGGTCCCAAGGTAAAGAATAACCAGTTACACCAAAAGAAACAGTCAGTACAGCTAGAATAACTCCAGTAACCCAAGTTAATTCACGAGGTTTTTTAAAACCACCTGTTAAATAAACACGGAATACATGCAAAATCATCATGAGAACCATCATGCTTGCTGACCATCGATGAATTGATCGAATTAACCAACCAAAATTGACTTCACTTATTATGTACTGAACCGAAGCAAAAGCTTCGGTAACTGTTGGACGATAGTAGAAAGTCATAGCAAAACCGGTGGCCACCTGTACCAAAAAACAAGTTAATGTAATTCCTCCGAGACAATAAAATATATTAACATGAGGAGGAACATATTTACTAGTGATATCATCTGCAATTGCTTGAATCTCTAGACGCTCTTCAAACCAGTCATATACTTTATCGAGATAGGTTAACCCCTTCAAAAAACTGTACATGAAACTTTCCCTTCGTACAGCTTAAACAAAAATACCGTAATTGAGGTAATTATCTATAACATATATAAGATAATGCCAAAATTTCAAGTAGGCTCAATAAAGGCCTTTTGAAGAATCTTTTCTTCCATTCATAATTTATGAATTTCTGTTTAATGAATAGGATTTTGATTGTTTAAACCTGAAAAAGAATTAACAAATTGTTCTAAACCTCAGATTTTGTTTTTACTCCGAAGATTCACTTAACAAAAGGTTCTTTGGGTAAGGTCCTGTTGGATTTTTTCAGAGTCGAAATCTTTGTTGTTATTCATTTAGATACAAAGTAAAAATTACAACAGTAAATCCTAGTTCAGACCTTTTTTCTATAATAAAAAAGAAAACTCGTGCTTTAGAAATTCTAAGTTAACCTCCAACGAGGAAAGATTATCTAAAGATAACAGACTAGTCTTCTGTACTATTAATATCGAATGTAACAAGTCGCACACCCATTTTTTTTTTGTAAATTCTTTTCAAAAATGACACGATCAAACTATCGTAAAACAAAAATAGAACGAACCTAAATAAAATCAATATCTCTTACGTTATTTTTAGAAAAAGTTTGAGATCCAGTTCTATACCCAACTAACAGGAATTCCGGTCAATAAAATAGACGAATTATAGATCTCCAATAAAAGAGATAAAAATACTGCAAATAAAACCATTGCAACAACCATAAGGGCAGTAGTTCCCCATCCGGGGGCGACTTTACCATATTCACGATTAAGTGGTTTTAAGTAACTCCCTACCCCAGTTTTTCTTGGTCTGGTTCTGGAAGTATCATTCACGGTTTGTGTAGCCATATAAAATATTTTGTTGAAATCTGTTAACTTTGTATACTATGTTTTTATTTATTAATATAGTATAATTAGATAAATTCTTTTTATTAGTTACCTAAAAATGGAAACTGCAAACTTAGTCGCTATCTTTGTATCGTGCTTGCTCGTAAGTTTAACAGGATATGCCCTATATACATCCTTTGGACGACCTTCTGAAGGTCTTATAGACCCCTTTGACAATCATGAAGACTAAAACAAACAAAAAAGGGCCACATGGACTTCCCTTTTTTGTTTGTTTTATTTAATTTTCTTTTCCTCCTTTAGTCGGAACTTTGGGCGGTTCTCTAAAGAAAATAGCAAAAAATAGAATTCCTAAAGTCGAAACCAAAAGGAATGTATAAACCAATGCTTCCATAGATTCAATCGTTTTTTTTTTTTTTTACAACTTTCGTACTAAGTAATAAGTAATAGACGTAAGTCTTTATATGACTTGTTTTTTTGTGGTAGGATCTCCCAATTTTTGGAATGCTCCAAATTCGACTTGCGCATTTAATTCTGGATCGATACCAGCAAAAATATCTCGGAATAGTGTTCTAGAACCATGCCAAATGTGTCCAAAGAAGAAAAGAAGAGCAAAAGTAGCGTGTCCAAAAGTAAACCAACCTCTTGGACTACTCCGAAAAACCCCATCTGATTTTAAAGTAGCACGATCTAATTCAAAAATTTCCCCCAATTGAGCACGTCTCGCATATTTTTTCACTATAGTAGGATCGCTAAAACTTACTCCATCAAGTTCTCCACCATAAAACTCGACAGTTACGCCGACCTGTTCCACGCTATATTTGGATTCTGACCTCCTAAAAGGAACATCCGCTTTCACAACACCTTCTTTGTCCACTAGAACTACTGGAAATGTTTCAAAAAAAGTAGGCATACGACGAACAAAAAGTTCGTTTCCGTCCTTATCCTTGAAAATGGGGTGTCCTAACCAACCAATAGCTATTCCATCTCCATTGTCCATTGCACCCGCTCGGAATAATCCACCTTTAGCAGGATTGTTTCCAATGTAATCGTAAAAGGCTAGTTTTTCAGGAATTTTAGACCAAGCTTCGGACAGACTTAAATTTTTATTCAAACCAGCGCGAACTCGTCGATCTATTTCTTGTTGAAAGTACCCCTGATCCCATTGATATCGAGTCGGACCAAATAATTCAATTGGGGTTGTTGCTGATCCATACCACATGGTTCCAGCAACAATAAAAGATGCAAAAAAAACAGCAGCAATACTGCTAGATAAAACGGTCTCAATATTTCCCATACGTAATCCTTTATACAATCGTTGAGGAGGACGAACACTGAGATGAAATAGACCTGCGATGATTCCCAATAGACCTGCAGCAACATGATGCGACGCTATTCCTCCTGGAACAAAAGGATCAAAGCCTTCAGCTCCCCAAGCTGGGCTTACAGGTTGTATTTTTCCAGTAAGTCCAAAAGGATCAGAAATCCAAATTCCAGGACCATATAAACCTGTAACATGAAAAGCTCCGAATCCAAAGCAAACTACTCCGGAAAGAAATAAATGAATACCAAAAATTTTTGGTAAATCTAAAGAAGGTTTTCCTGTGCGCGGATCTGTAAATATTTCAAGATCCCAGTATACCCAATGCCAGATCGCTGATAAAAAACATAAACCTGAAAACACAATATGAGCTCCAGCGACACCCTCGTAACTCCAAAATCCCGGATTAGCTTCAGTTTCTCCAGTAATACTCCATCCGCCCCAAGATTCTTTTATTCCTAAACGAGTCATAAAAGGTAAAATAAACATACCTTGTCTCCACATAGGATCAAGAACAGGATCAGATGGGTCAAAAACTGCTAATTCATACAAAGCCATTGAACCGGCCCAACCTGCTACTAAAGCTGTATGCATTATATGCACAGAAATTAACCGGCCAGGATCATTCAAGACAACAGTATGCACACGATACCAAGGTAAACCCATTAAACACCTCTTTTTCAAAAAAAAAGATTGAACTTTCTTACATTATAAAAACACACTGAATTTTAGGTTGGATCATCCTTCCTTTTATAAAACTATGTTGAATAAAAACACCGGTAGGAGAAGCAAAAATATTTTATCTTTTATGTTTCAATTTACAAAATTTAAGGATTGGTACCATTAAAAAAAAAAATACTTACAAAATTTGGAAAACAAAAAGAAAGAGAAGAAGGAGAATAAAAAGAGAAAAAAAGGATCTAAAAAAAATGCCCCTTGGTATCCCAAAAGTTCGTTTTTTTGGTGAAGATGACCCTCCGTCAAGAAAAGAAGATGATAGAACTCCTCAAGAGATTCAATTTAATCACTTTTTTGAAGAGACAACAATACCTAAGCCTAAACGAAAGAATGAGACCCCATGTACTTTTCCGGTTCTAGGATCAAAAAAAACTAAGAATAATATAATGCATGAGGCACCTATTATGACTTTGGCAAAAGATAACGAAACAGGAGAGGATAAAGAGCCGGAAAACAAAGATAATAAAAAGAAAAAAGAAACAAAAGAAGAAGTTTTGGACTGGGCTGACTTATAGTGTGACTTGAATCTCGTATAGATTTTATGGAATTTTTCCATTCATTTCCCGTCTGATGGAATGATTTTTACTTTATTGGATCGTTTTTTTTTTTTTGGAAAAGAACCCAACGCATAAAGTATTTTTATATTGTTCGTTTTTTATACTATAAAAGAAAGTTAAATCCAAGGTTATTTTGAAATTTCATTCATTTCCGCCCATCCAACTTTTGAGCAGATATAATCTAATTATATTCTACTCTTAGTCATCTTAGTATATAAACCTAACTTACATAAACTTCCTTAATCTATAAGTAAGAGGAATAAGAGATCATTTGTATAGGAATAGAAGTAAAACCTAAAGATTAGATGCAGAACTCGGTAAAGGGAACAAGCAAACTGTTTTGTTTAATTTTAAACGTTTCAGAAAGTAGTCCAATACTTTTGAAATTTAGAATTATTAGCGTTACAAAAAAAAATTGGACCAAGTTTTGGAAAACAAATAGCCTTTTTCGTTTCCTAGCGACTAGAGCCGTATGTTGGGAAAAGTACACGTACGGTTCACAAGGAGAGATTGCTCTTATCTACTCCAATCGACGTAATGTCTAGAACTCGTTGCATTTTTTTAGGGCAACCCGTTGATGAAGATATTGGAAGTATATTTGTAGGTATTTTGCTTTACTTGTTTATAGACGATATACGTAAAGGAAAAAGTAGACAGATTTTCATGTATATAAACTCGTGTGGCGGAGCTATATTACCCGGTCTAAGTATCTTTGATATTATGCTTCAGCTTAGAGAAACAATACATACAATCGGTCTTGGCCTAGTTGCTTCAACAGCAACCTTAGTTTTAAGTGCCGGAACCTTTGGATTTCGTAATACAGGGCCTCATAGTAGAATAATGATCCACCAACCAAGAGCATCTCTTCGTGATGGACCAGCCTGGCTTTTTGCGAAGGACGCTTTTTTTGTTCAACAGTTGCGAAAAATGATTGTACAATGTTATTGTCTCAGAACACCCCAATTCGAAGAATTAATAGAAAATGCCCTTGACAAAAATACTTACATGTCACCAGAGGAAGCAGTTGATTTCGGACTTGTTGATAGAATAGCACTTCCAATGTGGGAACCAAACAAGGAAGAACCTCCCTTTGAAATTCCAGAAGAAGGAAACGAAGGTTTTGGGCTAATCCCAAACCATGTTTTAGAAGAAGCTAGAAGAGCTAGAAAGATTAGAAGCACTAAAGGTGCTGTACAGATTGAGCAAAACCTTTCTCTACAATTCGACGAATAAATAATCAACTCTAGGATAGAGAGAAGTTCAAGATAAAAAAAAAAAGAGTTTTCTAAAGCCTGGTTAGGATTGATCCTAACCAGTAAAATTGAATAAACCACCAAAATGCCCACACTTCCTCAACTTATTAGAATTGCGAGACAACCAAAAAAAAAGGTAGGCAGTTCTCGTGCTCTTCAAAAATGTCCTCAACGCAGAGGAGTTTGTGCTAGGGTGTATGTGCGACTCGTTTAGATCAGGAAAAACTAGAACGTTCTTCCAAGAAGAGCTTTCTTGTTATCAAAAAGTAAAGATCTATCATCTCTAGGAAGATGAAATTTATGGTTTTTGTTGGTGCAAATCCAATCACTTGGATCTGAGATGAAAAGCAATTCCTCTTTGGCAGAAAACAGTCATTCGGAGCAGGGAATCATCAAAATGAAAAACTTCTTTTTGTTGCAAATGACGGAAAAATAAGATCAGCTACTCCGCTAATTCTCGAAATAACATGTCGTTACTGTACTTGAAATTTTTTGAAGTTTTTAAAGAAATTTCCTTTTTTTTGGGGGGGGGAGGGGTAGAGCTGAAGACGGTAGATAATACAAATTACCAAAAGCATACTCTTTTAGTTTTAGCTCCGGCATATAGAGAGGACCTCGCCGTTAGAGAAAGAACCATATAGACGAAGAAACCCATAATTATTCAAATCTTTTAGTGAAATAAGTGATTCTTTTTGGTTGGGAAGGTTAGAATAGCTAAAGCCTTTGGAACATTTCTTTTCCAAAAAAGAAAAGTCAGTATATAAATAAACTAAACATATATATAAGAATTTCAATTAATGACCAGAGTAAAACGCGGATATATAACTCGACGTCGCCGAAACAAAAATCTCGCTTTTGCGTCAGGATTTCACGGGTCCCATTCCAAACAGTTCCGAGCTGCTAAGCAGCAGAAGCAAAAAGCTCTAACCTCGGCTAAACGCGATCGACTGAAACAAAAGAGAAATTTTCGCTGCTTGTGGATTGTTCGAATTAATGCAGCAGTTCGTCGTTTAGGGGTTCCTTACAATAAATACATAAACTGTATGTACAAAAAGCGGTTACCTTCAAATCGGAAAACACTTGCGCAAATAGCTACATTAGAGAATAATTCTTTTTATATCATTTCGAAAAACATTTTGGCATAAAAAAGAAAAAAAATCCCCGGGGATCCCCTCCGGGAAATGGAAAATCATGAACTTTGACGTCACTCATAAAAAAACGCAAAAATTACAATTTTTTCAACTTTTTTTTGACCATAAAAGGTAGCAATCCTAGAATACGAGCTCGTTTAATAGCAATAGATATAAGACGTTGTTGTTTACAGGTTAAATTATTCACTTTCCTGGATAAGATTTTTCCGCGCTGGCTAATAAATTGATTAATTAGACTCATGTTTTTATAATTGATCTGATTCTCTGACTTTATTAGATTAGGTTTTTTTGGAACTTTTGGGTAACGTTTCCGACTACCAGATGGTATCTCAGGCTTATATCGTTTAAAATCAAAAGATTGCTTAGACATATTAATATCGTTTAAATAAAAGGTTTATGAGAAAATAGTTTCTGTGAACTGTTGTTGTTATGTATTCCGTTTATTTCTTTCTCTCTTTGTGAATGGTATGTTTCAAACAAAAAGGACAAAATTTCTTTAATGCCAAGGGCATGGATGTATTGTATCGATTCTTTTTAGTTGTATATCTAAAAAGGTTACAATTAATACATTCTAAAAAAATTACCACTCGTGCGCCTATGTTTTCTGACATTTTTGTAGTAGTCTATTTTATTTCTTTTTTTTTGAATCAAAAAAAGAACGTCAGGCGATATATTCCTAGTTCCATCAATTTATTTCAAATCCTTTTTTTTTATTTATAATATAGAGCGTTAAAAAGAAAAAGGAAAACTAAGAGCATCCGGGAAAAACCGATTTATTTCAATTAAAAAACCAGCTAAAGAACCAAACCATAGAGTTGCTAAAACGGGTGCTGTCGAAAGATATTTTTTTATATATTGCATAAAGCATTTATTTTCCTTTTATATTTAAAAGTACTTTAAAAAGTCGACTAATTCTACCATTACCTAACCTAGGTAAGAAACGTTACTAATTTCTTATAGTATGACGGCGTTTGAATTTTCTATTTTGTCGAAAAAAAAAAAAAAGACTTTTCGTATGTATTAGAGATTAAAATAACATTGTTGATTAATCCATTGATTCTAAGGGATGTAGCGCAGCTTGGGTAGCGCGTTTGTTTTGGGTACAAAATGTCGCAGGTTCAAATCCTGTCATCCCTATCTATTCATTAAAACTAATCGGACTGGCTAGTCTTTAATCACAGAGAGTGGATTAAATCATATCCCAAAAAAGCGCTCTTAGTTCAGCTTGGTAGAACGTAGGTCTCCAAAACCTAATGCCGTAGGTTCAAATCCTACAGAGCGTGATTCTGATAATTCAGTGCCTGAATTAAAACTCCAACTGATCGCCGCGTCGATACTGTAAATATGCTGTTACAAAAAGTCCAGCCAAAGTAATAGGAATTAAACCTAATACAATCCCGGATAACAGAGTTTCAACCATTTTCATTCAAAAAATTAGAAATTATAGCTATATCAAATAGTACCATGAAATCGCGATGGAATTCCATAATCAAACGTTTTTTTTTTTTTTTTCAATTAAACAATCAATTAAACAATGTCAAAAAAATTGATTTAAATAAGTCTTATCTTGCTAAACCCAATAAATAGAATTAAGGTGAAAAAAAGAAAAACTAATAAAAACCCAAAATAACTAATTAGAATAGGCATGAAACAACTAAAATCAATTCAATAATGATATATTTAAGAGATAAATAACTAAAGTTTTCTAATAAGTAAGATATAGTACCGACGTTTCTATAATATAAAAAAAAGATATATTTTCTTTTGAATTTTAATTAAAGAGTGGTTCAAACAATTTTCTATCAAATTGTTAGTATAATGGTCAAGTAGAAATCCATCCTAACTTATTTTAATTTTAAGAATTTACAAAAGAAAAGACCGTAAAAACCTTTTTCTGCTTTTGTATTTTCTAGTTTAGGGGATCAATTCCCTTTGCCGATATAAAATAGAATTAATATTCATTAATTCATTATTATTGGAGTTGCATATGTCTGGAAATACCGGAGAACGATCCTTTGCGGACATTCTTACAAGTATTCGATACTGGGTTATTCATAGCATTACTATACCTTCTCTGTTTGTTGCAGGTTGGTTATTCGTCAGTACAGGGTTGGCTTATGATGTTTTTGGAAGTCCTCGACCAAACGAGTATTTCACAGAAAATCAACAGGAAGTTCCTTTAATAACTGGCCGTTTTGATTCTTTAGAACAGCTGGAGCATTTTACTAAATCTTTTTAGGAGACACTAATGACTATAGATAGAATCTATCCAATTTTTACCGTTCGATGGCTGGCTATTCACGGTTTAGCTGTCCCTACAGTCTTTTTTTTGGGATCCATTTCTGCAATGCAGTTCATCCAACGATAAAATATTAAGCTATGACACAATCAAATCCGAACGAACAAAGTGTAGAATTAAATCGTACCAGCCTATACTGGGGATTGTTACTTATTTTTGTACTTGCTGTTTTATTCTCCAGTTACTTTTTCAATTAAAAAAAAAAAAACACATACAAATCTTTTTTTTTTTTTTCATTCTGAAAGAAATGATTTATAACAAAATTTAGAACGATTTTTTTTTGAGTATAACTATTAAATTTCAATAAAATGGAAGAGGAGTAATAAACATGGCTGATACTACCGGGAGAATACCTCTTTGGTTGGTAGGTACTGTAACGGGTATTCTTGTAATTAGTTTGGTCGGTATCTTTTTCTACGGCTCCTATTCAGGATTAGGGTCATCCCTATAATAAGAAAATATACTTAACTGACCTTACCTTAAAAGGTAAGGTCGGCATCTTTCAAACTTTTAGTCAAAGTATGATGACCTATCATAAAAACGAAAAAAAAAAAAAAAAAAAAAGAGAAAATACGAGCTAAAAATTCATTTCGGATAATTGAACTTTTTCAAATTGTTTCTTTTTAAGTACCAGAAAAATCTGCGCCAAAACAACCGACGTTAAGAAGAATAAAAGACCTTGAATACGAAATGGGTCTTGCAGTACTATTTCCGCATTTACCTGACCAAATCCACCCACATTAGGATTATTTGTTAATGGTTGATCTGCCTTAACAAAATCACCTTCCGAAACAAGAAGTTCGGGGCCCGGAGGTATTATGTCAACACCAGATCGGCCTTGCGATATATTCTCAATCAGTACCTCGTATCCCCCTTTCTCTTTACGTAAAATTTTGCTGATTCTACCCGTTAATGAAGCATTAAATATTGTATTATTGCTTTGGCTACCATCAGGATAAACTTGACCTCTTCCTCTATTACCTCCGGCATATATAGGATATTTCCAGAAGTGCGATTCTTTTTTTAGAGCAGGATCCGGGGATAGGATTGGAAATACAATTTCCTTGTATTTTTGACCAGGAATAGGACCTATTACAAGAATATTTTTTTGGAAGGGGCGATAATTTTGAAAAGGTAGATTACCTATTTTTTCTTTTATTTCAGGAGAAATACGATCCGGAGGAGCTAGTTCAAAACCTTCGGGTAAGATTAAAACAGCTCCTACATTTAAGTTTCCCTTTTTCCCGTTAACTAGAACTTGTTTGATTTGTGTGTCATAAGGAATTTTCACAACTGCTTCAAAAACGCTATTAGGAAGCACAGATTGCGGAACTTCGATCTCTACAGGTTTTTTAGCCAAGTGGCAGTTGGCGCATACAATACGTCCAGTAGGTTCTCGAGGATTCTCATAACTTTTTTGGGCAAAAATAGGATATGCTTTTGAAAAAGAAATACGAGTTGTTATATTTATCGTTATGAAAGTGGAGATTGATAGAACCACCAATATTCTAATCCAATCAGAAACATTTTTTTTTTCCATCATTTTTCGTTTAAATTTTTTTTTTTGAAGAATCGAGAACTATTCTTTATCTCCGTTTCATTTATTATTCAACCTAAAGATGGTTTTTCATTTTACATTTATTCTTTAATATTATAAATCGAGAAGAAAAAAGGCCTGATTTTTTATTCATTCATCGAATGATAGATTACTACAAGAGACGGAGATATACGATTAAATCGGCGGAAAATCCAATATTTCAAAATTGTATCTAGAATAACAGGAAAAGTTGAAACAAGACTAAAAATGATTTGGTCATTATGCACAAATCCATAATTTTCAGAAATCCAACTGATAAGGACTTCCCAACCATGAGGTGAATGGAACCCAATGCATAGATCAGTCATTAAAAGAATTGAAAAAGCTTTCATTGTATCGTTTATACTATAGAAAATTTCTCGAATCCAAGAAAAGAAAATTGTAAGCTTTTTTTGACTCATAAAAAGAAAAGTGCTTAGAATAATAAATTCTAAAAGATTTGTTCCTAAATGTGTAACTATTTGGATACAATCTTTTTTGTACAACTCGAACAAAAAATTTTTTTTGAAATGTGTTTCCGAAAAATCTTCTACTGTTGTTTCAAAGAGCAAAAGTTCTTCTATTTGACTAACTCTTACTAGATTATTTTCTTCTTGTAAATAATCTAATATTTTGGATGAACTAGTATTCCACCAAAAAGTGACCCACGATTCTACGCATTTTTCTAGTGAAATAGAAATTAGACACGGCAATACTATAAAACATGCAACATATCGTAAAGAAACAGCTGCTCTATTTTGTGTAACTTCTATGTGATGAATAACTAATGAACTTGATTTATTCATGAGTTCTGATCGAAGTCGAGATATAATACGAATTATAGAATGAGGTATAAAACCCATGGATTCTTCTCAATTCATTTTTAAAATGAAAACTACAAATATTTTTATAAAATTGTCTATGTCTAATCAAACTCCTTCAATAGACACATGCAAAAAACGAGCTAATTCTACAGCTTTTTGTTCCATTTCTTTTTGATGAATTTTTTCCCCAGTACGAGCTAAAGGAATGTCTGGTAATCCCCTTACTTTCATATAAAGGACATGGTGGCTAGAAAAAAGACTTTTTTGTACTTGCATTGTGATCATCTGAACATTTTCGATAGAAAATCGTAAATAAACACGACGAGTTCTTCCTGGGAATCCCCAACGAAAAAGACATATAATTCCTTTTTTTTCATCAATCTGATTGTAACCACTACCCACATCAAAAAAAATTGTACACCAAAAATAAAAGCTAAAAAAAAGGCCTGCAATACCATAAAAACACATTATAATCCCTTGTGGAATAAAAAGTATTTTTTCAAAAAACAGTAGGGGTATAAGGTTCCTGCCAAGATAACTTGAAAATCCAACTATAAAAAAACCTAATGCACCTGCAAAAAGAACAGAGGCAAACAAAAAATTACTTTTTCTTCGAGAACCTTGGATAGACTCTATCCAAAGCCTTTTTGATTGATGATTCATATAAGTCATATCTCAATTAAATTGAAGTGAAGAGAAGGAATAAGCAAGGGCGAGACGGGCTATTCCTTACTTTCACTAGCTTTGTATCAACATTTTTAAGATTGGGAAACTAATTCTTCGTTTTCATAATATTTCATCTTTTTGGATGTACAAAAAAGAAAGTACCATTGTAAGGGCCGAGAAAACTAAACTCACTATAGGTACAAAAATGGAAGATAAGTTAGAATTTACCATAGAAAAAAAATAGAAATTTGTTTCTTTTTCTTTCTAACATTGTATATTATTCACAGACAATGCTAGAAAGAAAAATCGCACATCTGGAAGTGTATAAAGTTTTTTCTATATGAAATCTATTATGAGCTAGAAGGGGGTTGAACCCTTGACATCATGGTCTGGAACCGTGGGCTCTTTTCCACTGAGCTGCTAACTCCTGACCAAAAATACTAAGTAAACTCCAACAAGAATCAATGAAAGAGTCTGGGTAGACCCCCAGACCCCGAAAAATAGAAATCAAAAGTTTCCTAGTTCAAACTACTATAGCGTATCCATAGCAGCAAATTCAAACTTGATTTCTTTCCATACTTCACAAGCAGCAGCTAGCTCAGGACTCCACTTACAAGCTTCACGAATTACTTCATTCCCCTCACGAGCAAGATCACGTCCTTCATTACGAGCTTGGACACAAGCTTCTAAAGCAACCCGATTAGCTACGGCACCGGGTGCATTTCCCCAAGGATGTCCTAAGGTTCCTCCACCAAATTGTAATACAGCGTCATCTCCAAAGATATCGGTCAAAGCAGGCATATGCCAAACGTGAATACCTCCTGAAGCAACAGGCAGAACACCTGACATAGATACCCAATCTTGCGTGAAATAAATACCACGACTTCGATCTTTTTCAATAAAGTCATCACGAAGTAAATCCACAAAACCTAAAGTAATTTCTCGTTCTCCTTCAAGTTTACCTACGACAGTACCGGCATGAATATGATCTCCACCGGACATTCGTAATGCTTTAGCCAGTACACGGAAGTGCATACCATGATTTTTTTGTCTATCAATAACTGCATGCATTGCACGATGAATATGAAGAAGTAAGCCATTATCTCGGCAATAATGAGCTAAAGTGGTATTTGCAGTGAAACCTCCTGTTAAATAATCATGCATAACAATCGGAACCCCTAATTCTCTTGCGAATACTGCTCTTTTTATCATTTCTTCACATGTACCCGCAGTAGCATTTAAGTAATGTCCCTTAATTTCACCTGTTTCAGCTTGAGCTTTATAAATAGCTTCCGCGCAAAAAACAAAGCGATCTCTCCAACGCATAAAGGGTTGAGAATTTACATTTTCATCATCTTTAGTAAAATCTAGTCCACCACGAAGACATTCATAAACTGCTCTACCGTAATTTTTAGCAGATAGACCTAATTTAGGTTTGATGGTACATCCCAACAAAGGACGTCCGTATTTGTTTAATTTATCTCTTTCTACTTGGATCCCATGAGGTGGACCTTGAAATGTTTTGATATAAGCAGGAGGAATTCGCAAATCTTCTAGGCGTAGAGCTCGTAGAGCTTTAAAACCAAAAACATTCCCCACAATAGAAGTAAACATGTTAGTAACAGAACCTTCTTCAAAAAGGTCCAAAGGATATGCTACATAAGCAATAAATTGATTGTCTTCTCCCGGAACAGGTTCGATATCATAGCATCGTCCTTTGTAACGATCAAGACTAGTAAGACCATCAGTCCAAACTGTGGTCCATGTACCTGTAGAAGATTCAGCAGCTACCGCTGCGCCTGCTTCCTCGGGCGGTACTCCGGGTTGAGGAGTTACTCGGAATGCTGCCAAGATATCAGTGTCCTTAGTCTGATACTCTGGAGTATAATAAGTTAATCTATAATCTTTAACACCAGCTTTAAATCCTACGCTTGCTTTAGTTTCTGTTTTTGGTGACATAAGTCCCTCCCTAAATCAAATCATATTTCTGACAAGAACGAGGTCTGCTCGACATTTTCTTTTATAGACTCTTTTCTTCCTTATTGGTAGATTTTGGATACACTTTTTATTTATTTTAAAATTTTTTTATATATAATGCAACCCAATTTTTACTTTGAAAAGTCATTCTTCTCAGAATATTTCTAGGATAAATGTATAAATATAAAAAAGATGTAGTTTATTTTCTTATTCATTGAACATGTAAAACAAAAAAAGATTGAATTATGCTATTAACCTACTACAAAAGAGTAAAATAAAATCGAGTTAGTTTTTGACTGATTCAATTGATTTTATATGGACTTCTTGGATTTTTTCAATCATGCTTTTAATTTTGATTTTTATGAGAACCCAAAGTTTTCTTTTTTTTGTATCAACAAAGATACAAAAAAATGTAGGACATATTACTCAAATAATTGGTCCGGTACTGGATGTATCCTTCCCTCTGGGGAATCTACCTAATATTTACAATTCTTTGATTGTGAAAGGTCAAATAGGCAGTAAGGAAATTAATATTACTTGTGAAGTACAACAGTTATTGGGAAACAATACAGTTAGAACTGTAGCTATGAGCGCGACAGACGGTTTGATGAGAGGAATGAAAGTAATTGATACAGGAGCTCCTCTTAGTGTACCCGTCGGTAAAATGACTCTGGGACGAATTTTCAACGTTCTTGGAGAACCTGTTGATAATTTAGGTCCTATAGACACAAGTACAACATTTCCTATTCATCGACCCGCCCCTGCCTTTTCACAATTAGATATTAATTTGGCAATTTTTGAAACAGGCATTAAAGTCGTGGACCTTTTAGCACCTTACCGACGTGGTGGCAAAATTGGTCTCTTTGGGGGAGCAGGAGTGGGTAAAACAGTGCTAATTATGGAGTTAATCAATAACATAGCTAAAGCTCATGGTGGTGTTTCCGTTTTTGGTGGCGTAGGAGAACGTACTCGTGAAGGAAATGATCTTTACATGGAAATGAAGGAATCCGGAGTAATCAATGAAAAAAATATAATAGAATCCAAAGTAGCTCTGGTCTATGGTCAAATGAATGAACCACCAGGAGCTCGTATGAGAGTTGGTTTAACCGCCCTAACTATGGCAGAATATTTCCGAGATGTGAACGAACAAGATGTACTTTTATTTATAGATAATATTTTCCGCTTTGTTCAAGCTGGATCTGAAGTATCCGCGCTATTGGGCAGAATGCCCTCTGCTGTAGGTTATCAACCAACCCTTAGTACAGAAATGGGTTCTTTGCAAGAGAGAATAACTTCTACTAAAAAAGGGTCTATAACCTCTATCCAAGCAGTTTATGTACCTGCGGACGACTTGACTGATCCCGCTCCTGCTACAACATTCGCACATTTGGATGCTACTACTGTACTTTCTAGAGGATTAGCTGCCAAAGGAATCTACCCAGCAGTTGACCCATTAGATTCCACATCTACTATGCTTCAACCTAGGATTGTAGGTGAAAAACATTATGAAATTGCACAAGAAGTGAAACAAACCTTGCAACGTTACAAAGAACTTCAAGATATTATAGCTATTCTTGGACTAGATGAATTATCAGAAGAAGACCGATTAACTGTAGCCAGAGCACGAAAAATTGAACGTTTTTTATCACAGCCCTTTTTTGTAGCAGAGGTTTTTACGGGTTCCCCAGGGAAATATGTTAGTCTTATTGAAACAACAAGAGGTTTTCAAATGATTCTTGCCGGAGATTTAGATGGTCTCCCTGAACAATCCTTTTACTTGATTGGTAATATCGATGAAGTTATAAAATGATAAGAGAAATCTACTGCGAAGGCTATTAATAAGTAAAATTTGAATTTAAAAAAATGACACTAAATCTTCGTGTATTAACTCCTACTCGAGTTGTTTGGGATTCCCAAGTAAAAGAAATCATACTTTCCACTAATAGTGGTAAAATTGGCATCTTACCAAACCATGCTTCACTTGTTACTGCTGTGGATATAGCGGTTATGAAAATACGTATTAATGAAAAATGGTCTACTATTGCTTTGATGGGTGGTTTTGCCAAGATAGAGCAAAATCAAATTATTTTATGGGTAAATGATGCAGAGAAGGGTGTTGACATTGATCCTCAAGAGGCACAGGAAGTTTTTCAACAAGCTAAAGCTAACGCAAATCGAGTTCTAGGCAAAAGACAAAAAATTGAAGTTGATCTAGCTATCAAAAGAGCTAGAACCAGATTAGAAGCTATAAACGCAGTTTTACCTAATTAGAGCTCCCCCCCCCCCCCCTTTTTTTCGGGGGGGCTCGAGCCAGTCTTAGAAGATACCTACTATTGGATTTGAACCAATGACTCTCGCCTTATGAAAGCGATACTCTAACCACTGAGTTAAGTAGGTCATATACATATAAATAACATTTTTGCAAACAATGATATATTAAAACATAGATAACATCCTTTTCTCATCAAATTGATTCAATAAAATGAAAAATGACCTTGACAGAAAAGGATCTGTTTATATATCAGGAGGGAAAAATAGTATGACTAGAAGCAATAGAAATATTGATTCATCTGAGTTGAGATGATATGGTCTCGGTTTTATCTCCATTCAAAGTATATAACGAGTATGAAACCTCAGAAAAATGGTTATTACTTTATGAACTTTGAGGTGTATAAGAAATCAAAATCTAGGTCTTAGTCTATGTTCATCAAAGAAAAACTCTTTGCAAGATAGATGAGATTTTGTGAGAAATATAAAAAAATATCGAGCAAAAAGAAGAGTCATCAAGACAATATGATTTGGATTCTGCTTTACCAAGAAGGTTCGACTAAAAAAAGAATTAATCGAAATCACAGCATAAGGATAAAGCTTTAAATTACTTTACTTAATAGTAATCAAAACAGAATTGAATACCAGGAACCAGAATTGAACTGGTGACACGAGAATTTTCAGTCCTCTGCTCTACCAACTGAGCTATCCCGGCCGGTAACACGAATTTTTTCTCACAGAGTGATAACTAAACTTACTATGACTATGCTCACCCTTTATTTTAAAATAAACTAATAAATTAGTCAATCCAACACTAATATTTGCAATATTTTCCCAAACTTGGGGATAGAGGGACTTGAACCCTCAAGGTCTCGTAGACCAACGGATTTTCTGACTACTCCAAATTTCATTGGTGCTGAAAAGAACATGTAGAAATGGGCTCTCTCTTTATTCGCTCTATAACGGATTTCTTTTCTCTCTAAAAAATGAAATCCAGTTGATTTGAATGATATTCATAGTTAGAATAACTTCCATCGAGTCTCTGCACCTATCTACCTTTTTTAGTCAGAGAATCCTCTGACTTGGATTTGGCTCAGGATTGCCCATTCGAACTATCTCGGGTTTCCCTGTATTGGAAAGCTATCATTTAGTAGGATTTCCTACTAAAGCTCAATTTAATCAAGTCCGTAGCGTGTACCAATTCCGCCATATCCCCTTCTACTTAAGTGTAAGAAGCCTAGTATTCAGATCAACAAATTTTCAAAATGTTCAAACTCAAAAACAAAGAAAGCTAGACGTTTCTTTTTTTCAAGAAAAAATTAGTTTGTTCTAGAATAGTTTCGCATAAATCAACTATTGCAGCATTAGACTGTTTTGCTTAGTTCAAAGATTAGAGCATCGCACTTGTAATGTGATGCTAATCGGTTCGATCTCGATAGCAGACTTTTTCCTATTTCTGTTATCTCTAGAATAGAAAGAAAATGTGAAGGTATAGAAAATATCTGCAGATAGATATCAAAATCAAAGATGGAAAAAGTTCTTTTTACTCATAGCAAAAAGAACTTGATAGAATAGATCGGGACTGACGGGACTCGAACCCGCAACTTCCGTCTTGACAGGGCGGTACTCTAACCAATTGAACTACAATCCCTTTACCTTTTTTTAGTTTTTAGTAAACTTGGTCCGATCTTTTTTTTCCTTCCCAGCAAGTATCTGCTTGTTCTCTTTTCTATCTAACAACATTGAAACTAAAGCTTTGGGTCGAGCTGGATTTGAACCAGCGTAGGTATAATGCCAACGAGTTTACAGCCCGTCCCCATTAACCACTCGGGCATCGACCCGGAAAGAGAAAAGACTTTTTAAACCACTCCTTTTCTCGTACCCCTAGGGGAAGTCGAATCCCCGCTGCCTCCTTGAAAGAGAGATGTCCTGGGCCACTAGACGATAGGGGCCAGTATTCGCATAATATCCAACAAACTAGGAATTTGTCAAGTTCATAAACGTGGTTTTTGGATAATATCTAAGAATCCATAGTCCGAAAAGATATTTTGGACTGAAAAGTTTTCTGGGACGAAAGGATTCGAACCTTTGTAATAACAGGACCAAAACCTGTTGCCTTACCGCTTGGCGACGTCCCATTTTTATGTTTTCTGCTTTTCAACACTGTGTAGTGTAATATAAATAGAACTTAGATATTATTTGGTCATAATTTTGAAAAAGTTCAAAATTAGGAGAGGGGGGGGGGGGTTGATCTTTTTCTATTAGATCTAGTAAAATAATGTCTGAAAAAATTTTCAGTCAAACGATTCCTTTTTAAAACAATATAAACTCAAAACTGATTGATGGAGACCTGTAATGCTAACTATTCTTTTTTTCCAAAATACTTTTGTTGTTTCAAGCAATCTTTTTTTTTGTAAACTACCCGAAGCTTATGCGAATTTTGATCCACTTGTGAATATAATGCCAATAATTCCCGTGTTTTTTTTTCTATTGGCTTTTGTTTGGCAAGCAGTCGTAAGTTTTCGCTAAAAAAAAATATGTATTTTTATTTATTAATCTAATTAAAGATCTCGGAGATTACGCAATGCTTACTCTTAAGGTATTTGTTTATACAATAGTGATTTTCTTTATTTCCCTTTTTATCTTTGGATTTCTATCAAATGACCCAGGGCGTAATCCTGGCCGTAAAGAAGAGGGTTAATTAATTTCAATCAATAATAACATAACGGAGAGAGAGGGATTCGAACCCTCGATACGGGATTGTCCGTACAACGGATTAGCAATCCGCCGCTTTGGTCCTCTCAGCCATCTCTCCTAGCGAGAAAAAGATTAAGTTCATCACTTGCTGTGAATATATAAAAAGATTAAGTTATCGTGTCTTGACAAAAAAAGAGTTTTTTCTTTGTTCTAGATAGAAACTAAATAGATAATTATTCATAAAGTTCTTTCCCCAATTGGAAAGCTAAAATACTTGTTATCAAAGCCAAAACAAGGGCTAGCAACAATTGACCTTCTGATATCATTTGTCCCCCCTTTTTTTTATTTTGTTTTTCCTTTACATTTTATTATTCTTATTATTTCATTGTAACAATGAATTTTGCAGAAGGCTATAAAAAAAGGAAAACAGGCGGGTAATTCCTCCAAAATAGAATAAAAATTCAATTTAGTTATAGATGACTTTCGTTTATTTGAAGTTTGCACTTGGTGACCCTTAGGTTACTGAAGACCACAAAACCTATAAATAGATAACGAAACAAGCAGAAAGTTGGAATTTCTAGTTATTTTTTTCATTTCAAAAAATCGACTTAACAAAAACAAAAAAAAATGAACCCATATATGGGAGAAACTAACCTTTACTAGTTGGATATCCCCCATGAGCCGAATGAAATGAAATTTTCGTGTTCGATTCTCAATTAGAAGCATTCGAAATGTGTCATAACCTTTAACCCTCCAAGCTAATTATGCGGGTTCCATTTCCATGAAATGCTACCTGCTATTCTAGAAAACAATGGAATTCAAAATTTTTTTCTAAGTTGATCACGAGTTTTCGTGATCAACTTAGAAAAAAAAAAAGAGAGAAAGAGCGTCCATCGTCTAATGGATAGGACAGAGGTCTTCTAAACCTTAAATATAGGTTCAAATCCTATTGGACGCATTATTTTTTAATTGAAGAACAAAAAGTTCAATTTGTTCTTTAATAGCTTCTCTTAACATCGTTTCTGCTTCTTCGGTTAATGTCTTAGTTGTACGTATAATTTCTCCGAATTGAGGTTTACTATTTTTTAAATACTCTCGTAATTGATCTAGAAATTTTTTAACAAATTGAATTTCGAATCGATCTAGATATCCATTTGTCCCAATAAAAATAGTAGCTATTTGCTCTTCAACACTTAAAGGGGCTGATTGAGGTTGTTTGAGTAGCTCGCGTAACCGTTGACCTCTTGCTAATTGATCTTGAGTACCTTTATCAAGATCAGAAGCGAATTGGGCAAAGGCTTCTAACTCTGCAAATTGAGCTAACTCTAATTTCAATTTTCCGGCTACTTGCTTCATTGCTTTTATCTGAGCCGCGGATCCGACTCTAGATACAGAAAGACCTACATTAATGGCAGGGCGTATCCCTGCATTGAAGAGATCGGCAGACAAAAAAATTTGTCCATCAGTAATAGAAATTACATTAGTAGGAATATACGCTGAAACGTCTCCAGCTTGTGTTTCTACTATAGGTAGAGCAGTAAGACTTCCTTCACCCAACTGATAATTTAATTTAGCTGCTCGTTCAAGTAAGCGCGAATGTAAAAAGAAAACATCTCCAGGGTAAGCTTCCCGGCCAGGTGGTCTTCTTAATAGAAGAGACATTTGTCGATAAGCTTGTGCTTGTTTAGATAAATCATCATAAATTATTAAAGTATGTTGCTTTTTATACATGAAATATTCAGCTAAAGCTGCTCCTGTATAAGGAGCAAGATATTGTAGTGTAGCAGGCGAATCTGCAGGTTCGGATACAACAATAGTATATTCTATTGAGCTACGTTCTCGTAATGTTTTAACTACTTGAGCTACAGAAGAAGCTTTTTGACCAATTGCTACATAGACACATATAACATTTTGTCCTTTTTGGTTAAGAATAGTATCTGTAGCTACGGCTGTCTTACCAGTCTGTCTGTCGCCAATAATTAATTCTCGTTGACCTCGTCCTATAGGAATCATAGAATCAATAGCAATAAGTCCTGTTTGAAGAGGTTCATAGACGGACCGGCGCGAAATAATACCCGGAGCAGGAGATTCAATCAGTCGGACTTCCGAAGCAGAAATTGGACCTCTGCCGTCAATAGGTTGGGCTAAAGCGTCTACAATACGACCTAAAAAAGCATCACTTACTGGTATCTGCGCAATTTTACCTGTTGCTTTCACGGAACTTCCTTCTTTAATTGTCAAACCATCCCCCATTAAAACAACTCCAACATTATTAGTCTCTAAATTTAGAGCAATACCGATTGTACCATCTTCAAATTCGACCAATTCCCCTGCCATTACTTCACAAAGACCATGAATACGAGCAATACCGTCTCCTACTTGAAGTACAATGCCCATATTAATCACTTGGACTTCGTTATTATATTGCTCGATTTGGTCACGTATAAGACTACTAATTTCGTCAGGCCGAATAGTTATCATGACTCCTCCTAATATATCTGTTTTGAAAAAAAGGAAAACCTATCTAGTCAAAAATTCTTTTCATGTCTTTAAGCTGATCAATATTATAGTCGATAATATATAAATGCAATTCGTTATTCAAGCAGTTAGTTAAAGTTATTAAAGCGTTTCGTAAAGCTTGACAAGAAACTTGTTGTCTTACCTGATCAATTACTATTTGTTGTTCAAAGCAAACAGTTTCATTTTTAGAATCTTCCAGTTGTTTTAAATTTGCTGAAGCAGCTTTAATGAGATTTTCTTTTTCTTCTTCAATTTGTAGGTATCCGTTTTTTCGAATTTCATTTACTCTTTTTTCAACATCTCGTAACCGAGCTCGAGCCTTCTCAAGTTGATCGGCAGCTCCGTTACATAAATCTTCTGAATTTTGAATAGTTTGACAAATCTTGAGTTTACGATTATCTAATAGATTACTTAATGAAAGTAGATCATCTCTTCTTTAATCCCCGAAATTTGAATAAATAATCTCTTCCCAAACCGAACATGAAATTTTCATTTCATTCGGCTCTCTTGCTCAGTTTCCGGTACCAAGCCTGCCTTTCTGCTTAAGAGGTATGAAACATCTTTTAACTATGAAGACTCTTTTGTCAAGGGGGAATTTTTTTTTCTTTTTGTTTGACAAAGTTGTTTTTTTCCTTTGAATAATATCTCTTTTGTGTAGGTTGTTAGTTCAACTTCACATAAATTGGGAGATCCCGATTCTTTTACTGTTTCCAGAGATATGAATATTATCTATCTAGTGGAGTAATCTCCAACTATGTCCTTTAACACAACACTAGACACAGTGGTGGAAAGAATACACCCTGTTCTATTCAATTTGGACTTTAAGCAGTTCTGCTTTAACCATTCAACGAACATTCTCCGTACTCATTAATTACGAAATGCGGTAGTACTTCTCTAGTCCCCGTATAGAAGTAATTCGTTGAGATTATGCACTTTTGTATCTTATTGAAAGCGCAGCTGGTTCATCTCAGCTATATTATTCAAAACTACAACTCGCACACACTCCCTTTCCAAAAAATATGAGTATGCCAAACACTACACTTAAATTGATTATATTTGTTTCCAAAATATTAGTATTTAATCCAAAGCCTTCAGCTAAGGGCCAATAGCTTAAATAAACGAAAGAATCAATTACTTTTTTCATATGGTCTCCCCTTATAGATAAAAATTTTGCAAAATCAAAAATTCCGTCATTCCAACACCTTTTGTACTTAGTTTTATTAATTTAGAAAAGTTTATAAATAAACAGCTCAATTTTTGGTATTTATGATCTCATTACTTATTCAGAGAGTAACAGTAGAAAACTTTTGTTTCGAGGCAGCCCCTCCAGGACAAGTAATTCCGTAGAGGGGAGATTGAATTCTCAAACAAAAGGATTAGCAAATAGCAGTGCTAAAGCAACAACTAACCCATAAATAGTTAAAGCTTCCATAAATGCTAAACTTAACAATAATGTACCTCGTATTTTACCTTCTGCTTCAGGTTGTCTCGCAATACCCTCTAGAGCTTGACCGGCAGCAGTCCCTTGGCCAACACCCGGCCCAATAGAAGCAAGTCCGACGGCTAACCCAGCAGCAATAACAGAAGCGGCAGAAATAATAGGATTCATAATAATCTCCTTTTACTTAAAAAATGTATTGAATAGTTGATAATACTAAAAACCTAGTTAGTATACTTTTTTTCAGCTTAGTCCATTGAATATTTTATTAAGATTGGATTCCTATAAATGATTTAATCATGATTTTCTAAGGATTCACCTATATAAGCTGCAGCGAGAGTCGCAAAAATGAGAGCCTGAATTCCGCTTGTGAATAATCCTAGAAACATTACAGGTATAGGAACAACTAAAGGAACTAGAGAAACAAGAACGGCGACTACTAATTCATCTGCCAAAATATTTCCAAAAAGTCGAAAACTAAGTGATAAAGGCTTGGTAAAATCTTCTAAGATATTAATTGGTAACAATATTGGAGTTGGTTGAATATATTTACCAAAAAAACTTAATCCTTTTTTTGAAAGACCCGCATAGAAATAGGCTACTGACGTAAGTAAAGCTAAAGCAACTGTAGTATTAATGTCATTTGTAGGTGCAGCCAATTCGCCGTGCGGTATTTGAAAAATACCCCAAGGAACAAGAGCACCGGACCAGTTAGAAACAAAGATAAAAAAAAATAAGCTTCCAATAAAAGGAAGCCAAGAAACATAATGTTCCTCGCCAATTTGAGTTCTGGTCAAATCCCGAAGAAATTCAAGAATGTATTCAGCAAAATTTTGTTTTCCGGTTGGAATAGTTTGCGGATCTCGAATAGTTATAATAGCGAAACCTAGTAAAATAGCAATAACAAACCAAGAAGTTATAAGTACTTGTCCATGAGCTTGAAACCCGCCTATTTGCCAATACAAGTGTTGGCCTACCTCTACACCAGAAATTTCTCCAAAATGATTGAAATTATTTAGTATACTAATACTATTTTGCAATATGTTCATATTATCCTTTTTCAAAAAAATCACTTATTTTTTTCTGAAGGAATGATTTCTGAATTTTCACTAAAAAAAAAAAAAAAATGAAGAGCGAGCTTTGCGCTTACTTCGAAAAATGATTTGACTAATTATTATAACCAGAAGAAACAGCTGACATTAATTTGTTCAGAATTAATCCAACGGATCCACGGGCATCATCATTGGCTGGAATTGGAATATCTACGAAATCTGGATCACAATTAGTATCAACTAAACTAATTGTGGGAATGCCCAGCGCTCTGCATTCTCTAACAGCAGTAGATTCCTTTTGTTGATCAACGATTATTACAATATCAGGTAACTTTTTCATATAGAAAATTCCTTCTAAATACTGTTGTAGAAGTTCTAATTGCTTTTCAATAAGTGCAATTTCTTTTTTCGTACGTCTTCGATGGAACAGCCCCGACTTATATTTTTGTTTCAAATTTCTAAACCTCTCAAGTTTTTCTTTTGTGGTAGACCAATTCGTTAACAAGCCACCCTGCCATTTGTAGTTGATATAATGACATCCAGTTTTTTTGGCAGTTGATGCTATTAAATCAGCTGCATACCCTTTCGTGCCAACTAGAAGGAATTCCTTTCGTTTTCTCGCGGCATCCATTATAAGATCGCAAGCTTCAGATAAAAAAAGAATTGTTCGAACTAGATTGATAATATGTAAATTTCCACGTTCAGTCAAAATATAACAACGCATTTTCGGATTCAACTCATTTTTTTGATGTCCGAGATGAACTGCTACTTTTATCATATCTTTGAAAACATTCTTTTTAGAAACACGCCTTTTTTTTTTGAAAACGTTTGTCATGTTTTGCTTTTCTCTTCTCTAAAAGAATTTCCATTCCTACGGAATCTATGACTTTTCTAAATTTTTAGTTTTCTATTCTTTTTTTAGAATAGAAAAAAAAAAAAAACGAAGATTTTTTTGTTTAGTTTCGCTTTTTGAAACCTTTTGATTTTTTTTTTTCCATTTTCCAGTACCGGCGGGTATTTTACTACTGAGAATCAAATTTTCCTTCAGTCCTTTCAACCAATCAATCCGACCTTGAAAAGCAGCTTTAGCTAAAACTCGAGTAGTTTCCTGAAAACTGGCCTCCGATATAAAACTTGTAGTTTCAAAAGATGATTTTGTTATCCCCAAAATTTTTGTTTGATAGTGGATTACCTCGTCGAAAGCCCGATCTAGTTTTTGTGCTCGCGAAAAGAAAACGAGCTCTCCTGGTAAAAAAACATTAAGCATTACGTCCTTAGACACAAGTACTCTTGAGGTCATTTGCTGTATAATAAGCTCTAAGTGTTTCTCACATATATGTACTCCTTGAGATTGATAAACTTTTTGTATTTGATTGACTAAATGAATTTGACCTTGCGTCAAAGTTATTTTAGCACTTATGACTAAACCCCAAAAACTTCCAAGAGTTATTGTCATATCTTGGTTCCATTTTCGAAAGCTATTTTCTAAACTTTGTACTACAGGATTTTTTGAATGTGCCTCTAAAAATTGTTCCACTTTTGGAAGACCTCGTGTTATATCACTAGATTGAAATCTTTCATACAAATAGGTTATTAACGAATTTCCTTGGTTAATCATTTCTGCGTAATTACCATGAATAGTAGATTTTGGAGTAGCCAAGTAGGGTTTAGCTAATCGCACTATTAAAGATTTTTCACGAATAACGATAATTTGTCCCGATTCTGAAAATGATTCATTTCTTGATATAGCAAATTTTTGCCAAAGCAATTGGCCAAGATTTTTTATTGGAAATTTTTGCTCACAGTTCTTTTTTGAATTTGAAAAAAAAGTAATTCTTTTTGTTGGAGATTCCCAAAATTTGCTATTTTCGTCCATAATATAACATTTAGGGGCTTCGAAAACTTTTAAATAGTTGTAAAGACTCTTAAACAATCTTTTCTTACAATTTAGAAAAACTTTATGAATACGATATAAATGCCCTAAAAAACTTACTTCTTCAAATTCGTTTATGATATCTAAAGTTTGTAATAGTTTTATTTGAAAATAATCAGATGTTGCTAGAATAATCCAAGACAAACTTTTATCTTCCTTAGATAATGAACGAAAAGTTGCTGTATACTTTTTGCTGGAAGATAAAAGTTTAGCTTGATGAAAAAATATTACTAAATTTTTTAGATTGTGTTTTTGATTTATCGGAGTCAAACTAAGTTCAATCATGTCGATAATAATCTTCTTTGTTCGTATGGACGTAATACATGTATAAGCCCTAGGTTCCCTAGGTTTTATCGATTTGTTTTCCCAAATCAAAATTAAACAATTCCAAATCAGATGAACATTCGTTTTGAGATTTTTGATTTCATGGAAAAAATTGTTCTCTTTTATATGTAACTTGTTTTCTTCTCTAAAAAGATCTGTACAAAAGCGTACTTTTGATGAATTCTTAGGTTTTTGATATTCTAGGGTGGTTTGTAGTAATACAAATGATTTTTTCTTGTAAGCCCTTTTTTTTTGAAAATAGTTCCTTTCTAGTTGCAATTCTTTAAAAATATTTTTTTGTTTGCGTCTAAATATGTGTAAAGATTTTTTGATCTTTCTATAGCTATAAAAATAGATGTTTATGGATAATATTTTCGCAAAAATAGTTGGTTTTTTTTTGTGAAATTGGACTAGTCCAAAAACTTGTTTTTTTTTATTACCGATTTTTTGTGTGTCTACTCGACAAAAAATATGATCAAGCAAGAAAAATTTGTTAGACGAATAAATACATTCTAGAAATTCTGAGTTCACAATCTTATATTGAGAATTGTTCCATATATAGAAACTTGTATTTCTATTCAAAAGACCATTTCGGGAAATTTTTAGAATACAATTAGGAAAAAGTAGTCTATGTTCCTTTTTTTGTCTTTTTGAAACAGTAAGCAATGGAACCAGAATGCGATTTTTTTGTTTCTTTCCTTTAATATTGCAATCAAAATTATTCAAAAATTTTGGAATAGAGATAAAAAATTTATTTAATTTATTTTGAATGAATTTTTCTTCGGAACGATAAAAGGACAAATATTGTAGTAAATTGTCTACAGAAGAGTCGAAATCATTTTGCTGTTTGGTAATCAGCAAGGGAATAGTTACTTGATCTTGATCTTTAGGAAACGGAAAAGCTAGTCTTGGTTTGCATATAGTTCCTGATAATATCCATAAATGACCCGCTTCAAGTGTACAATGAACATTACCTTGGACATTTTTTGGTTCATGCCATAGAAGAGTACTCCAGTGCATTTCTCCGTTTAATTCTGAATATATATATTTAATAACTTTTTCCTTTAAAAAAGAAATTTTAGTATGAATTTCAGCAATAAGTTGTTCCGATTCTACATTTTGGTAATTTTGAACAAAAATCCAACTTTTTGTTGGAATAATCGAATAATCCAACTGATCACCACTATCCTTTATAATTAAAAATAAACTTTTAGAACAAATATAAGCAGGATGCCCATAATATGTACGAATAGGATAAACTAACTTTGGATTGAATTGAATCCTTCCGTTGAAAGGCGCTCGTATAGTTCCTGCGATATTACCTGTAAAAACTCCTCCGGTATGAAAAGTCCTTAATGTTAATTGAGTTCCCGGTTCCCCGATAGATTGACCGGCAATAATACCTACTGCTTCTCCCAATTCGATCAAGTTATTGTGACTAAGACTTTGACCATAACATAATTGACAAATCCAAGATAGACTTTTGCAAGTAAAAGGACTTCGTATAGATATTGATTGAACCGAAAGACTGACGAATTGCTTAAAAAGTCCAGCACTAATTTCTTGATTGCGCGTAGCAACACATCTTTTATTTATATATACATGATCTGCTAATACACGCCCCATTATCTTGTTCAAAAAATTGATTTTTCCGATCTTTGTATGGGGACTATAAAAAATACCTTGAGTACTACCACAATCAATTTTACGTACAACTATATGTTGTACGACTTCAACAAGTCTACGTGTAATATAGCCAGCATCCGCTGTTCGTATAGCAGTATCCACAACTCCTTTACGAGCTCCATAGGAGGAAATTATATATTCTGTTAAAGAGAGCCCTTCCTGGAAATTGCCCTGAATGGGTAGATCCACGATTTTTCCTTGGGGATCTGACATTAACCCTCGCATACCTAGTAATTGGTGAACTTGAGATTTATTTCCCCGAGCTCCCGAGAAAGACATCATATAGACTGGATTCAAAGGTTCTATTATATGAAATTTAGGGTGCATTTCTTCTTTCAAAAATTCACTTGTAGTATGCCATCTTTCCATTAATTGACGTAATGTTTCGACTGTATGCAAATTGCCGAGAATATTTTGCTTTTCCGAATAAAAAGCTTGTTGGTCTTCTTCTTTAACAAGCCATCCTTTCGATGGCACTGCTAAAAGATCATCAATTGCTAATGAAAAAGATGCTTCAGTAGCTTGGTGAAACCCCAAAAATTTCAATTGATCCAAAATATGCGATGTACATGTCATTCCCAAGAGATCAATTAATTTTTGAATAAGCTCTTTCATGGCAGTTATATCCATCACTTTATTATAAAAATGAACTTGGTTTTTTTGTTTCATAACAAGAAACCTCCGCAATTATCTAATTCAGCAAAGTATTCCAGTCCTCAAATAAAAGACCTCCTTGATCTCTCTGTACACATAAAAGATAAGAGATTTAGAAAGCGGGCGTCGTTTGAGAGGATTCAAAAAGCTTTGAGGTTGTTTTTATAGCATTTTTGATTTCTCGATTGAAAAGAACACGACCTACGGTCGTTCGAATATATATACAAATAATTTGTTCTATTCGATCGTTTTGAGTCACATAATGTTCATAAATTTGCTGAAATAAGCCCTTAGGGTGATATTGAATTTCAATAGGGACTTCTCGGGCTGTTGGGGTAAGAATACTTCCATTTGCTACTTTCCATTTCAACCATAAAGGGTTGTTTAACTGGACTTGTTTTTTTTGAAATGCTATGAACACATGATTAAAACTTAAGAAATAAGTATTCTTTTTTCTAAAAAAAATGATCTCTTTTGATTGAAATGGGTGATATCTTATTTCGTAAATATCTTGTGGTTTTTCAACAGTTAATATATAAAGTCCAAGAAGCATATCTTGTGTTGGTATTGTAATAGGACTTCCATGACTTGTAGATAAAATATTTGTATAAGAAAACATAAGTAAACGGGCTTCTACAATAGCTTCTGGAGATAAAGGTACATGAACAGCCATTTGGTCTCCGTCAAAGTCTGCATTAAATCCCGTACAAACTAATGGATGTAAACGAATGGCATGCTCTTTTACTAGAATTGGTTGAAACGCTAATATTCCAAATTTGTGGAGAGTAGGTGCTCGATTTAACAATACAGGGTGCCCCAGCATTACTTTTTTAAGTATTTTCCAAACAATGTTTTTCCGTTTTTGAATCAAATTTTTAGCAGCTCTCAGATTGGAAGCAAAACCTCGTCCAATAAGACTACGAATTAAAAAAGGTTGAAAAAGCTTGATTGCCATTTCTCGAGGTAACCCACATTGATGCAATGCCAGAGAAGGACCCACTATAATAACGGATCGACCTGAATAATCTACTCGTTTTCCAAGTAAATTTGTACGAAATCTTCCTTCTTTACCCGCAATCACATCCGAAAATGACTTATATGGTCTATTATGAAAATTTCTCGGTTGTCCGACGGTTCTATCATTGTCTAGAAGTGCATCTACGGCTTCTTGGAGTAATCGTTTTTGAAGAGTCAAGAAATCTCCTGTTGAATAAAAGGGACCGCCTTGCATTTCGAAACTAGTTTGAAGATTCTTATTCCGAATAAGAACTTTTTGATAAAGTTTATTCAAATCTGACTCCACAACCATTTGTTGACCCAAAGCAAAAATAGGTCTTAATTCGGGGGGAAGAACTGGTAATAAACATAGAACCATCCATTCTGGTTGGATTTTTGCTTGGATCAAATATTTAGCAAATTTTATGCGTCTGCTCAAAAAATGGTTTCTTTGTTGTATTTTGTTTTTACCTCTTTGAATTTTGTAATTTTTTAAGAGCTTTTTCCATTCAATATATGACTGATCCAGAAGAATACGAAGATCCAAACCAGTTAATTGTTTCTGTATAGCATTTCCACCAATAGCTATTTCTCTTTCTTGAAATTCGACAAAATTCCAACCAGAAATATAAGGAACAATAAAATCCATCCACGATGGAATGTCTTCATGTTGTAATAGACCCCGGAATCGTGATATAGTAGGTCTATTAGTTGTGGGCCTAGCAAGAAAAATATTTGGATAGATTATCTATCTCCCTCTAGAATCGGACGTGAAAGTTATCTTTTCATACGACTCAAGTCACTCTAAAAAGTTTTGGTAAAAAACTTCTCTTTAGCTTGGATAAGCAAAAGAAAACTATCCAAAAAAGTACCCATTGCTCACGTTCTAAAATTAGCAAAATTTAAAAATAGAATTATTGAGTAGTCTTTTCCCAATAGTTTTTTTTCGAAAAAAAAAATTTTTAGACTTGGGGTTTACTTGTCTGTTGTTCGTTTTTTTTTTTTGAACTTAATCTTTTAGGTCTCTGTCCCACTTCGATGGTTAGAATACTTATGAAAAGTTATATGCAACGATTATATTTCTATAACCATAGCTAGCGTCTATTTTAGAGAGGAAACTGATTCAACTTAAAGAGACTAATCCCTAAAAAAAAGATTTTACCGAAGCCAAAAAGCAGATAAAACCTTGGACTAATTTCTATTTCTCACTATTTTCTAAGCTTCATGGTATTCATTCTGAGGAAGACATGTCAGAATTGAGAGCATTCTAATGATAGCTAGAATGACAGTTTGGTCTGTATAGTCGGAACTTAGGATCAAGTCACACGTTGCAGTATACTAGGTCTTTTATTTCGGAATTTTTTTTCCCAATTAACATCGCGATATAACTAGGGATGCGTTTGAAATACCAGATATGAGTTACTGGACATACTAATTGAATGTACCCCATTCGGTATCTTCGAACTCGAGAGTCTACAAGCTCAACTCCACAATGTTCACAAATGGAAGTTTTTTTCTTTTTCCGATCTCCAAAGGGGAAGCCTTTCTTTTCTTCTCCAGGCTTTTTTTCACAAGCACAAACTCCATTTTTCACGGGTCCAAAAATCCGTTCACAAAATAATCCGTTTCTTTTTGGTTTATTTGTTACTAAGTCGATAGTCCTTGGATTGAGTACTTGTCCAACCTTTTCTCCATTGGGTAAAGTTTTTTCACACCAAGCACGAATCTGTTCAGGCGAAACTAATGTAATTCTCAGTTTTTGATGTTTTTTCTTTGAGTCAATCATAAGCAATTTGATTGAAATTGAATTTATTTTCTATCTGAAAGTTTTTTTCTGATATAATAGTATGATTCAATTCTAAAGCTAAAGATCGTAATTCTCGAATAAGCACGCGAAAGGACTCCGTAGCAGTTTCAGCTTTAGGTACTGAATGCCCATCTAATATGGATCTAAGTATTTTAGTACGAGTTTTTAGATGGTCAGATTTGACAGTAAGCATCTCTTGTAAAATAGAAGCAACACCAAAACTTTCTAAAGCCCAAACTTCCATTTCTCCAAGTCGTTGACCTCCTCCTTTTGATTTTCCTTGTACAGGTTGTTGTGTTATCCTTGCATAACTTCCGGTGGAACGGGCGTGCATTTTATCATAAACTTGATGAATTAATTTCATCATATAAGCTTTTCCTACGGTTACAGGTTGTTCCAAAATTTCTCCTGTTTTTCCATCAAAAATCTTGGTTTTTCCAAGATGTTCCAGTTCGAAAACCCATGGATTCACTGTTTGTTCACTAGCTTTGTGAAGTTCATTAAAAACTAATTTTCTAGAAGCTTCTTGCTCATATCTTTCGTCAAAGGGTGGTATTCTATACTGTTTGTTCATTAAGGTTCCTGCTAAACCAAGTAAACATTCAAAAATTTGTCCTACATTCATCCGAGAAGGTACTCCCAAAGGGTTTAATATCATATCTACAGGTTTCCCGTTTTGTAAAAACGGCATTTCTTGCCTAGACAAAACTTTGGAAATAATTCCTTTATTACCGTGCCTTCCGGCGACTTTGTCGCCTACTTGTATTTTACGTTTTTGTAAAATATATACATGCACTTTTTCTGAATCATTCTCCCCAGGGTCAGTTTGATCATTTTTTTCAAAATCATCTTCTATATCATCATCTTCGTGATGGCTTTTTCTTAAATTATCTTGCCATAATGTTTGAAGTTTGATCCAATTTACATCAATAACTCGACCTTTGCCATTTGCTTTTAGACAAGTTTCTTTTGTCCGAGGAGTACAAAAAAGATCTTGTAATAATCTTAGTTCTGGAAAACGCAAGACTTCCTGGGAGGAACGAGGTTTTAATTTGCCCACTAAAACATCACCCGGTTGTATCCAAGAACCTACCCTAACAATACCATTTTCATCCAAATGACGAAGTGAGTAAGCTTCGATTTGAGGTATTTCTTTTGTTAAAATCTCACACTCTGCCATATAAATCATAGTTTCATACCTTGTAATATGAAAAGAAGTAAAAATTTCTTCATAGATAAGACGTTCATTGATAAGGATTGCGTCTTCAAAATTGTATCCTTGCCACGGCATATACGCTACTAATATATTTTTTCCTAAGCAGAGCTCCCCTCCTATTGTGGTTGAACCATCTGCCATAAATTGCCCTCTTTTCACATAGTTACCCTGATTTACTTGAGGTTTTTGATGAATCAAAATATTGCTATTAGAGCGTTGATATATCTCTAAAATTGTTTCTATTGTTTTTCTGTTCAGGGATGACACAATAGTCTTCGAATCAAAATATTCGATTCTTCCTTCTTGAATACTTGTTGCTAAAATTCGTGAATCGAGTGCTACTTGGCCTTCTAGGCCAGTTCCAACAATGCATTTTTCTGGTTGAAGTAATGGGACAGCTTGACGCTGCATATTTGAACCCATTAAAGCGCGAGTCGCATCATTGTGTTCTAGAAAAGGAATCAGAGAAACTCCAATGGAAAAATATTGTAAAGGCAAAATACTTCTGAAATGGATTTGTTCCCATGCAACAGATAGAAAATCTTGGCGATATTGAGTTGGAGTATTTTTCTTTTCTGGAAGTTTATGATCTACCGCCAACAAATTTTCTAAAGCTATTCGGTAATTTTTATCTTCATTTGGCAATAGATAAGAAACCATATGGTCTTCATTGGATTTTTTCGTTCCATTATAGAATGGACTTTTTAAAAAACCAAAATCATCAACGTTTACGGAATTTGCAAGTGAGGCGATAAGCCCGGCATTCTGCCCTTCAGGAGTATTAATTGGACAAAAACGTCCATAATAACTAGGATGAATATCTCGTGCGCGAAAACTAGCAGTTCGCTCCGTTAAACCTCCAGGGCCTAAAAAGCTAACTTTTCTTCCATGAAGTATTTCTGCTAACGGATTCGTTTGCTCTAAAAATTGTGATAGGGGGTGTAACCCAAAAAAATGTTTCAAAGTTCTTGTTAATTGGGTGGAAATAAATGGAAACTCTGGGAACATTATTTGTTTATTCTGGGTATTTTCAAGTATTTCTATTGTTTGCATATTTTTTTGAATTAAAACTTTCACACGATTTAGAGCTAATCCAACTTCTTTTTTTAAGAAATCTGACACAGAACAGAAATGTCGATTTTGAAGGTGATCGATATTATCGATCGTACCCAAACCATAACTTACTTTAATCAGATAATCTACAATAGCTAATACATCTTGCGGTAATAAAAAAATTTCGTTATCAGGTATATCGAGGTTTAACTTTTGATTTAGATTTCGTCTACCAATTCTTCCTAATTCACATCTTTTTGAAATAAAGTTAGTCAATTTCTTATATAGAAACTCTGAAAAAGCAAAATCACTACTATCGCATTTCATGGATTCGAGTTCTTCATAAAAGGTAAGAATGGGACCCCCCTTTCGTGAAAGTTTTTGTTTCATTTTTTCGTTCCAAATTAATTCCCAACCTTCAAATCCTGTTAGATTATAAGTATTATAAAGAACCTCTTCAATTTTTAGACCCATAGTGAATAAGAAAACTAAAATAGAAACTTTTTTCTTTCTGCTTATACGAACCCATAGTTTTTTTTTGATATCAATTTCGAATTTCAACCTTTCTCCACAATCAGAGATTAGAGTGCCAGTATATATATTTCCAGCTTTTTTTTGTTCTAAACTATAGTAGATACCGGGACTTCTTATTATTTGATTAACTACGACCCTATAATTTCCATTTATTACAAATGTTCCATGATCATTCATCAAAGGAATATCTCCGAGATATATCATTCTTTTCCTTTTCATTTGTTTCCAATAAATAAAAATTCCTGGTACATAAAATTTTGAAGAAAATGTAAAACGTTGATATACCGCATTCCTTTCTGTTGTTGGGGGTTCCATGATTTTATAATTTTTACCAAAAAAAAATTTGACTTCTTTTTCAGTATTAGAAATTTGTGGAAAATCAACTAGTTTTTCAAATATATCCTTTTCAATGAAACGGAAAAACCCTTTCATTTGTATTTGACTAAAATCGGGAATTGTAAACATTTTCTTTTTTTTTTAATTCTTTTCTTTTATATAGAACTCATATAGAGAAAAACTGTTTTTTTTTTATGGATTTGGCACTTAGAAAAAAGAGGTTTTATTTTGACTTGCATTGGTTTTTGTTTTAGACTATAGTAAACACACAAAATCAAGAATGAAACAAACATTATTTTACTAAAAATTGATGGGTTTGGCGGCATAGCCAAGTGGTAAGGCAGAGGACTGCAAATCCCTGATCCCCCAGTTCAAATCTGGGTGTCGCCTACTTTTTTGTGGTCAAGAAACTTTTTTAACTATTATTTAATTGAAATCTCCGATCTTTTCTACTTTGCACAATTGTTATTAATTTTCTTATCATTAGTACTAAAAAAGGAAATTTTTTATATGGATATAACCGGTATTGCTTGGGCTGCTTTAATGGTAGTGTTTACCTTTTCGCTTTCACTTGTAGTATGGGGAAGAAGTGGACTCTAAAAAAGAATCTAATGCTTTTTAATACGGGGTATATTAGTAGTCGTATCAATCTTTTTTTTGATACGACTACTAATATTTATAAACGAATTTGTAATCAATCAATTGTTTTCGCTGATTGTTTTTACATAAATGATGATTAGAAAAGCAGTAGGAATCGAAATAAAAAGTGCAACAGCAATAAGTGCTAGAATATTGACTTCCATAATCTAATTTTTTAGAATTGTTTTGAATTGAACTTTTTTGAAATCTGTAATTGTTTGAGAATGGACTTAATGGATTAATCCAACTATTTCTTCTTTTTTTTTTTTTGAATTTGCTTGTCAGAATGACATATTATATCGTAAAGTAGTTCTATATGCCCATAAGATTTTTGAAGATATAATCGTTTTGAAGATATTATGAATTTAGAAGAAAGGGCCTAACGTTTCAAAAGTAAAAAAAAATTGCTGCTACCTTGTCATGAAACAAGATATAGGCCGGATAAGGTCTAACATATTATTCTAACAAAAGAAAAATTTGTGAAATGGAAGGAAAAGGAATGCTTTTTATGTCCCGTTATTTAGGTCCTCGGTTCAAAATCATACGCCGTCTTAAAACATTACCAGGACTTACGAGTAAAAGACCTAAATATAAAAAACGTGTTCACCGATCTTCTCGACCCTGGTGGAAAAAATCTCAATATCTCGTTTGTTTACAAGAAAAACAAAAAATTCGTTTTCATTATGGCTTAACAGAACGACAATTACGGCAATATGTTCATATTGCTAAAAATGCTCAGGGGTCAACAGGCCAGGTCTTACTTCAATTACTTGAAATGCGTTTAGATAATATTCTTTTTCGATTAGGTATAGCTCGTACTATTCCTGGAGCCAGGCAACTAGTTAATCATAGACATATTTTAGTCAATCATCATATAGTGGATATACCAAGTTATCGTTGTAAACCCCAAGATATTATAACTTTAAAAGGAAAAGATCCAGAAAGACTGAGAATTCGAATGAAAAAAAGTTGGGGTCAACTTTGGAAAAATAGAAATAGAGTACCACATTATCTGACCTTCAATTTGTCACAAAATAAAGGAATAGTTAACAAAATTATAGATACAAAAGATCTTCAATTAAAAATTAAAGAAATGCTAGTTATAGAATATTATTCTCGGCGGATTTAATCCAAAAAAATGGGGTTTCGATCTTTTCTTTTCCAAAAGAGAAAAAACGGGAAATGCGGAAAGAGAGGGATTTGAACCCTCGGTAGACATAAGTCTATATAGCATTTCCAATGCTACGTCTTGAACCACTCGACCATCTTTCCTCGGGTAATCTCCTCCCCATAAAAACTTATGGAATTGGAATTTCCTATTCTATTATTTTTGTAGTAAGCATTTCTATGTGATGAAACTCATTCCAAAAGGAACTGAAGCAAAAAAAAAAAAAACAATTTGATCACTATGCCCAGATCTCAAAAAAATGAGAATTTTATAGATAAAACGTTCACAATATTAGCAGATATTATATTAAAAATAATTCCAACGGTTTTAACAGAAAAACAAGCCTTTGCTTACTACAGAGATGGTGTGATTTGATTTTTTGGCCTTTTTTTTTTCTTTCGAATAAACCTTCGATGTAAGGTCAAAAAACTTATGTTTAGTGAAGGTGAGTCTTTGAAAAAGAGCAACTCCTTCTGTCCTGTATCCCGGATTAATGCGTCTTTGGATCTACATAGTAGAATATTAAGCAAAAGGATACGTATTGTATATACTGTATAATATAAATAAATGCATAAAGGAAAGACATTACATATAGGAATCGACCAATGAAAAGCTTCGTTAGATTTGATTTCACTTACTATTTTTTTTTGTAGCCCTTAATGAGGGTTAATTCGAATGGTTGAGACAATCCAAAACCATCTTGTTTGTATTTCGGATACCAAAAGAACCATCGAATTTTGTTGAAGTGATTAAACCCTGTTTAAAAGTGCAAAGCAGTAAGAACAAACAAAGAGTAGAAGGTGTTGAAAAGACTCTTTCTGAAAAGGATGGCTAGATTTTGATTCAAAACATACTAGTCCCTTCTAATTTTTAGATGTTGCTTATTCTTCTTTTTTTTTTTTTATTATGTAAAAGAAAGGAGGAGCCGTATGAGATGAGAATCTCAAGTACGGTTTTGAACCGGAGATTATTAAAAGTTGAATCAATAAGAACGACCGTAACGAATGTCAGCACAATCAGAAGGAGAATATGCAGAAGCTCTTCAAAATTATTATGAAGCAATGCGATTGGAAGTTGATCCTTATGACCGAAGTTATATATTATATAATATAGGACTTGTACATACTAGTAATGGGGAGCATGCCAAGGCTTTGGAATATTATTTCCAGGCATTAGAACGAAATCCAACGTTACCACAAGCCTTTAATAATACAGCTTTGATCTGTCATTACGTGCGTCTATCTGTAGGATAGAATTAAGTTAGTTAAAAACAAACCAAAAGGCTTTCTACATATTGCCACTACTCTTAAATAACAACAGTTGGGCTGTATCAGCTGTAGCAAAAAAAAAAAAACAAAAGGGTCCGCTACCCGGGTAGGATGCTAAAAAAGCTTATATTTGTTTCTATGGAGAAAGTAATTGAAACTATAAGGGGAAAAAGCACCATAAAGATCAATTTTGAATTTTTGGAGTTGATACAATTAGATCTGCTCATAAAGGGATTTACTTATGTAATAAAGTTTATTCTTTTTCTTTCATAAGTATTGCGCAGTGGTGTAGTATTAGGTCCTAAAGACGGCAAGTAAGTACTTTTCTAAGAAAGTACTTTTTTCAAATTCTATACGGGGATAGGTACCCCTCCCTCTCTCACACAAAGACTTTTTTTTGGAATTCACAAGGTGGTAGGAGAAAAGAGAAAACTAAAAATTTAGTAAAGTTTGAAACTCAGTTTAGTAACTTCTGGTCCTGCGATTAGTTTGAATAGATTTCCCCACTTTCGAGTGTTTTTTTTTTTTTTTTCGTTAAAGGACTCAAGAGTTGATTGAGCCGTATGAGGAAGGAAACTCTCAAGTACGGTTCTAAGGAAAGGAAAATAATAACCTATTCTGACCGAGGAGAACAGGCTATTAACCAGGGAGATCCTGAAGCAGCAGAGGTTTGGTTTGATCAAGCTGCAGAATATTGGAAACAAGCTATACTATTAGCTCCAGCTAATTACATCGAAGCACAAAATTGGTTAAAAATTACAGGACGTTTTGATTGAATATTTTCAGAAAAGGAAAATCGATATTAAAGGAAAGTAAATGTATATGTTATCAATGGGATCTAGACTGTAAAGGGTAGGGGTTGGACCAATTATGTCCACCCCAGGCTTTGTATAAACTATTTGATAGAATAGACTATATAATTCAAAAATTCAAAAGGCTTTTTTGAATCTGAATAGTCCATTAAGCGCCCCTTTCAATGTGTCATAATAAAAAACGAACACCCGCCCTAGTTCCATTTTCTTTTTCAAATCGTTCCAGTTCTAAATTCGAAAATAAACAAAGAATTGGTTTGAGATTTATCATTTACTAATTCCAGTTGGCGGGTCTCTTTTTTGTTTCATCCTAACAAAGGAGAACTCTATGATTATGCGTTCACCGGAATCAGAAGTTAAGATTATGGTGGAGAGAGATCCTATCAAAACTTCTTTTGAAAAATGGGCTAACCCCGGACATTTTTCAAGGACATTAGCAAAAGGGGATCCTGAAACTACTACTTGGATTTGGAACTTACATGCGGATGCTCATGATTTTGATAGTCATACCGAAGATTTAGAAGAAATTTCTCGCAAAATTTTTAGTGCTCATTTTGGTCAATTAGCGATCATCTTTATTTGGTTAAGTGGTATGTATTTCCATGGGGCTCGTTTTTCCAATTATGAAGCATGGCTCGCGGATCCCACTCATATAAAACCTAGTGCTCAAGTGGTTTGGCCTATAGTAGGCCAAGAAATATTGAATGGGGACGTAGGTGGAGGTTTTAGAGGAATACAGATAACATCTGGATTCTTCCCAATTTGGAGAGCATCTGGAATAACAAGTGAATTACAACTTTACTGTACTGCAATTGGTGGATTGATCTTTGCAGCATTAATGCTGTTTGCTGGTTGGTTTCATTATCACAAAGCTGCTCCAAAATTATCTTGGTTCCAAGTAGAATCTATGTTAAATCACCATTTAGCAGGGTTATTAGGACTTGGTTCGCTATCTTGGGCAGGGCACCAAGTACACGTATCTTTACCTATTAACCAACTTCTAGATGCTGGAGTGGACCCTAAAGAGATACCACTGCCTCATGAATTTATTTTAAACCGCGACCTTTTAATTCAACTTTATCCTAGTTTTTCTAAAGGCTTGACTCCCTTTTTTACACTAAATTGGTCTGAATATTCCGAAATTTTAACGTTTCGGGGGGGTTTAAACCCAATAACAGGAGGATTATGGTTGACTGATATTGTACACCATCATTTAGCTATTGCCGTTATTTTTCTGATAGCTGGCCATATGTATAAAACCAATTGGGGTATTGGGCATAGTATACAGGAAATTTTAGAAGCTCATAAGGGCCCATTTACAGGAGAGGGGCATAAAGGTCTTTATGAAATATTAACTACCTCATGGCATGCTCAATTAGCTCTTAACTTGGCTATATTAGGGTCTTTGACTATTGTTGTAGCTCATCATATGTATTCTATGCCCCCTTATCCTTATCTAGCCATTGACTATGGTACTCAACTTTCTTTATTCACACATCACATGTGGATTGGCGGGTTTGTCATCATTGGTGCCGCAGCACATGCGGCGATTTTTCTAGTTAGAGATTATGATTCAACTACTTCTTATAATAATTTATTCGATCGAGTTCTTCGACATCGTGATGCAATTATATCGCATCTAAACTGGACATGTATATTCTTAGGCTTTCATAGTTTTGGTCTATATATTCATAATGATACTATGAGTGCATTAGGGCGTCCTCAAGATATGTTTTCGGATACTGCTATACAATTACAACCAATATTTGCTCAATGGTTACAAAATACTCATGTAACAGCACCTAGGTTTACAGCTCCTGCTGCAACAGCAAGTACAAGTTTCACTTGGGGAGGCAATGATTTGGTAACAGTAGGTACTAAAGTAGCTTTGTTACCGATTCCTTTGGGAACTGCAGACTTTTTAGTTCACCACATTCATGCTTTTACAATTCATGTAACTGTATTAATCTTACTCAAAGGTGTTTTATTTGCGCGTAGTTCCCGTTTGATACCCGATAAAGCGAATCTTGGTTTTAGATTTCCTTGTGATGGACCTGGAAGAGGAGGAACCTGTCAAGTATCTGCATGGGATCATGTTTTTTTAGGTTTATTCTGGATGTACAATGCAATTTCTGTTGTTATATTTCATTTTAGTTGGAAAATGCAATCGGACGTTTGGGGTAATATAAGCACTCAGGGAGTAGTAACTCATATCACGGGGGGAAACTTTGCACAAAGTTCCGTTACAATTAATGGGTGGCTTCGTGATTTTCTATGGGCACAAGCTTCTCAAGTAATTCAATCTTATGGTTCTGCGTTATCCGCATATGGCCTTTTCTTTTTGGGTGCTCATTTTGTTTGGGCTTTTAGTTTAATGTTTTTATTTAGCGGTCGGGGGTATTGGCAAGAACTTATAGAATCAATTGTATGGGCCCATAACAAATTGAAAGTTGCTCCTGCTATCCAGCCTAGAGCCTTAAGCATTGTACAAGGGCGTGCTGTAGGAGTGGCTCATTATCTCCTGGGAGGAATTGTCACAACATGGTCGTTCTTCCTAGCAAGAATTATTGCAGTAGAATAATAGCGGATGTAACCATTATGATATCAAGATTTCCGAAGTTCAGTCAAGGTTTGTCCCAAGACCCGACTACTCGTCGTATTTGGTTTGGTATTGCAACTGCACATGACTTTGAGAGTCATGATGATATTACGGAAGAACAATTGTATCAACAAATATTTGCTTCCCATTTTGGTCAATTAGCTATAATCTTTCTATGGACTTCTGGAAATTTGTTCCATGTAGCTTGGCAAGGTAATTTTGAGTTTTGGATAAATGACCCTTTACATGTAAGACCTATTGCTCATGCTATTTGGGATCCTCATTTCGGTCAACCGGCTATAGAAGCTTTTACTCGAGGAAGCGCTCCTGGGCCGGTCAATATTGCTTATTCCGGTCTTTATCAATGGTGGTATACAGTTGGATTACGTACTAATGAAGATCTTTATACTGGAGCTCTTTTTTTAATATTTCTTTCTACTGTTTTTTTAATAGCAGGTAGATTTCATTTACAATCGAAACGGAAACCAAGTATCTCATGGTTCAAAAATGCGGAATCACGTCTTAATCATCATTTGTCAGGGCTTTTTGGAGTAAGTTCTTTAGCTTGGACAGGACATTTAGTTCATGTGGCTATTCCAGAATCAAGGGGGATCCATGTGCGATGGGTTAATTTTTTAAGTGTTTTACCATATCCTCAAGGGTTAGGTCCTCTTTTCTCGGGTCAGTGGAATTTGTATTCTCAAAATCCGGATTCTAATAGTCATTTATTTGGCACTTCGCAAGGGGCCGGAACTGCTATTCTAACTCTTCTTGGTGGATTTCATCCGCAAACTCAAAGTTTATGGTTGACTGATATAGCTCATCATCATTTAGCTATTGCCTTAATCTTTTTTCTCGCTGGTCATATGTATAGAACCAATTTTGGGATTGGACATAGTATAAAAGATATTTTAGAAGCTCATATGCCTCCAGGAGGAAAGTTAGGTCGCGGGCATAAGAGTCTTTATAATACAATCAATAATTCTCTTCATTTTCAGTTAGGTCTTGCTTTAGCCTCTTTAGGGGTAATTACTTCTTTGGTAGCTCAACACATGTATTCTTTACCTGCTTATGCCTTTCTAGCACAAGACTTTACTACCCAAGCTGCGCTATATGCTCATCATCAATACATTGCTGGATTCATCATGACAGGGGCTTTTGCCCATGGGGCTATTTTTTTCATACGGGATTATAATCCGGAACAAAATCAGGATAATGTTTTGGCAAGGATGTTAGATCATAAAGAAGCAATAATTTCTCATCTAAGTTGGGTTAGTTTATTTCTTGGTTTTCATACGTTAGGGTTATATGTGCATAATGATGTTATGCTAGCTTTTGGTACTCCGGAAAAACAAATATTGATTGAACCTATTTTTGCTCAGTGGATACAATCTGCTCACGGTAAATCTTTATATGGATTTGACGTACTCTTAGCTTCAACAAAGGGACCAGCATTTGCTGCTGGAAAAAGTATATGGTTGCCGGGTTGGTTAAACGCTATTAATGATAAAAATAATTCACTATTCTTACCAATTGGTCCCGGCGATTTTTTGGTTCACCATGCTATTGCTTTAGGTTTGCATACAACTACATTAATTTTAGTAAAAGGTGCTTTAGATGCACGAGGTTCTAAACTAATGCCCGATAAAAGAGATTTTGGTTATAGTTTTCCTTGTGATGGTCCAGGACGAGGTGGTACCTGTGATATTTCAGCGTGGGATGCTTTTTATTTAGCAGTTTTCTGGATGTTGAATACTATTGGATGGGTTACTTTCTATTGGCATTGGAAGCATCTAACTTTATGGCAGGGGAATGTAGCACAATTTAATGAATCTTCTACTTATTTAATGGGATGGTTAAGAGATTATCTTTGGTTAAATTCTTCCCAACTTATTAATGGATACAACCCTGTTGGTATGAACAGTTTATCTGTCTGGGCATGGATGTTCTTATTTGGGCATCTTGTTTGGGCTACTGGATTTATGTTTCTGATCTCTTGGCGTGGATATTGGCAGGAGCTTATTGAAACTCTTGCGTGGGCTCATGAAAAAACGCCTTTAGCAAACCTAGTTCGATGGAAAGATAAACCTGTAGCTCTTTCTATTGTCCAAGCACGATTAGTTGGATTGTCTCACTTTTCTGTAGGGTATATATTTACTTATGCAGCCTTTTTAATTGCTTCAACTTCAGGTAAATTTGGTTAATTAACGAAACAACTCCTAAACAAAAAAAATTCAATTGAATGAAAATGAGTAATCACCCTTATCTTTAGAATCTGATCGATCTTTTATTTTTTTTATAGTTAGAAACTATGGCAAAAAAAAGTCTTATTGAAAGAGAAAAAAAACGTCAACGGTTAGAACAGAAATATCGTGCAATTCGCGAGTCTTTAAAGAAAAAGGAAGTCTTTTTTTTCTCACAGGAAAAAATTATTTGTAAAATCCAATCTTTACCACGTAATAGTGCACCAACACGTCTTCATCGTCGTTGTTTTTTGACTGGAAGGCCGAGAGGGTTTTATCGAGACTTTGGATTTTGTGGACATGTATTTCGTAAAATGGCTCATGCTTGTTTATTACCTGGTATAATCAAATCAAGTTGGTAGGTATAGTATAAAAAAGCGTCGAAGTTCGACGCTTTTTTCTTTTCTAGGAGGTTTTTCTTTTATGGAAGGTAGACAATAGCGCGGAGTAGAGTAGCCTGGTAGCTCGCAAGGCTCATAACCTTGAGGTCACGGGTTCAAATCCCGTCTCCGCCAAGATGGTTATTTTGTGGGCGGATAGCGGGAATCGAACCCGCGTCTTCTCCTTGGCAAAGAGAAATTTTACCATTCAACCATATCCGCAAGGTATTAAGGAAACAAGACATATTATGTCTTATTAATATGTCTTATTCTTATATTCTTATTAATATGTTTTCTATATTGTTATTTTATATTACTATTTTTCAATCCGTTCAATTATTTTTTGCTTTTTACTTATTAAGTTTGTGAGTTATATAAAAGAATTTAGGACGCCTACAGAAATAACTAATCCAATCCATAATGAGACAGCAGAAAATAGAATATTTTTATTACCTGACCAACCTTCTGGGAAAGCGAAAGCGATAGGTACGCCTATAAGTAATAGAAAGGAAATTGCGATTAATGCAAACATAGTCAGTTGAAAAGCAATAGTCATAATTTTGGTAAAATCCAACATAAACTATACCATTTGATCCTTATTTGATCGAATTAGAATGAAATCTAATATGTAAAAATTGCACCCCTTTTTTTTGAAATGAAATAAGATAAGCTTTTTTTCTAGAGAAGACTTTAGGAGAGATGGCCGAGTGGTTTATGGCTCCGGTCTTGAAAACCGGCATAGGTTACAAACTATCGGGGGTTCGAATCCCTCTCTCTCCTTTTGTTTGGAATAAAAGAAATTAAATTCAAAATTACCAAAAGAAAAAGAATGGGATAACCATTCTTTTTCTTTTATGTTTGGGTTTAGTTTAGAGGGGTCATAAACAGGACAGGTTCTAAATCTCGGTCAATCCCCTTTTCAAAACCTGCTGCGGCTGCACGAGCTCTTCCCGCATGCCACAAATGACCTACAAAGAAAAAAAATCCTAGAACAAAATGCGAAGTAGCTAACCAGCTTCGGGGAGAAACAAAATTTACTGCATTTATTTCAGTAGCCACACCGCCTACTGAGTTTAAAGAACCTAAAGGAGCATGCGTCATATATTCGGCTGAACGCCGTTCTTGCCAAGGTTGTATATCTTTTTTTAATTTATTAAGGTCTAAACCATTAGGACCTCTAAGAGGTTCTAACCAAGGGGCCCGAAGATCCCAAAAACGCATAGTCTCCCCACCAAAAATAATTTCCCCAGTAGGGGAACGCATAAGATATTTACCCAATCCAGTTGGTCCTTGGGCAGATCCTACACTAGCTCCAAGACGTTGGTCTCTAACTAAGAAAGTAAAAGCTTGAGCTTGAGAAGCTTCTGGGCCAGTAGGCCCATAAAACTCGCTGGGATACGCTGTATTATTAAACCAAACGAAACAGCAAGCAATAAAACCAAACAAAGAAAGAGCCGCTAAGCTATATGATAAATAAGCTTCGCCAGACCAAACAAAAGCACGACGAGTCCATGCAAAAGGTTTAGTTAATATGTGCCAAATACCACCGAAGAAACAAATTGAACCCAACCAGAAATGTCCTCCAATTAAATCTTCCATATTGTTTACACTAACAATCCATCCTTCTCCTCCAAAAGGAGATTTCAGTAAATAACTAAAAATAGTATTGGGGTTAAGGGTCATATTTGTTATTTTTCTTACATCTCCACCACCCGGAGCCCAGGTATCATATATACCTCCAAAATAGAGAGCTTTTAGCACGAGAAGAAAAGAACCAGCACCGAGTAAGATGAGATGAATACCCAAAATGGTAGTCATTTTATTTCTATCCTTCCAAGCATAACCGAAAAAAGGAAAAGACTCTTCTAACGTTTCAGGACCTATAAGGGCGTGGTAAAGACCACCGAAGCCTAGAACGGCAGAAGAAATTATATGAAGTACTCCTGATACAAAAAAAGAAAAAGTGTCGACAACATCTCCGCCAGGACCTACTCCCCACCCTAGAGTAGCGAGATGAGGAAGTAAAATTAACCCTTGTTCATACATAGGTTTTTCAGGTATAAAATGAGCCACCTCGAAAAGGTTCATAGCTCCGGCCCAGAACACAATTAGTCCAGCATGAGACACGTGAGCTCCAAGTAATTTACCAGATAAATTGATTAGTCTAGCATTACCGGCCCACCAAGCAAACCCTGTAGTTTCTTGATCACGACCAGCTAAAGTAAGAGTTCCATTAAAGAGCGTTTCCACGGGGTAAAACCTCCTCGGGGAATATAAGGTTTTCATGAGGCTGATCTTGAGCCGCCATCCAGGCTCGAATACCTTCATTCAGGAGGATATTTTTTGTATAGAAAGTCTCAAATTCAGGGTCTTCCGCTGCGCGGATTTCTTGGGAAACAAAGTCATAGGCACGTAAGTTTAGAGCTAAGCCTACAACTCCAATAGCACTCATCCATAAACCAGTTACAGGTACAAATAACATGAAAAAATGTAACCAACGTTTATTAGAAAAAGCAACTCCAAAAATCTGGGACCAAAAACGATTAGCTGTGACCATGGAATAAGTTTCTTCGGCTTGAGTCGGGTTAAATGCACGGAATGTGTTTGCCCCGTCTCCGTCTTCAAATAAAGTATTTTCTACAGTAGCACCGTGAATAGCACATAGCAGAGCAGCTCCTAAAACCCCGGCAACTCCCATCATGTGAAACGGGTTTAAGGTCCAATTATGAAAACCTTGGAAAAAAAGGATAAATCGGAAAATAGCAGCAACTCCAAAACTGGGAGCGAAAAACCAACCAGATTGACCTAAAGGATAGATTAAAAAAACTGAAACAAAAACAGCAATTGGAGCAGAAAATGCAATTGCATTATATGGTCGTAATTGTACAGATCTAGCAAGTTCAAATTGGCGTAACATGAAACCTATTAAACCGAAAGCACCATGCAGAGCTACGAAGGTCCATAGACCACCTAATTGACACCAACGCGTGAAATCCCCTTGTGCTTCAGGGCCCCATAATAGAAGAAGTGAATGTGCTAAACTATTCGCGGGAGTAGAAACTGCAGCTGTTAAAAAATTACAGCCTTCTAAATAGGAACTAGCTAGTCCGTGAGTATACCACGAGGTCACAAAGGTTGTACCAGTGAACCATCCACCCAAGGCGAAATAAGCACAAGGAAAAAGTAATAGACCAGACCAACCTATAAAAATGAACCGGTCTCTGCGTAGCCAATCATCCAGAGTATCCAAAAATGTTTTTTCCTCTTTGGAAAAGTTTCCAAGTGCTATAGTCATTATTATCCTCCTTTTTTAAACATTTTGTTCATTTTCTTTTTTTGATTTTTGATTGAATTTGAATATAAAGACAAAAGAATTAATGAGCAAAAATCGATAAAAATACTTATCTACTTTACCATTATAAGAAAAAACTAGAATTCAAAAGTAAAAATTAACAAGGGTTCTTAATTTTTAGGATATACTTATAATGAAGGCTAAAGTCCATTATCGGATTTGAACCGATGACTTACGCCTTACCATGGCTTTACTCTACCACTGAGTAAAAAGGGTTTCATTTTTTTGGCTGCAAGCAAGTAAACGACAAACAAAAGAACAAAAGAAAATTATAACCTATACAATATTTTTTGATTTATAAGGAATATCTCTTTGTTGTAGTGTAATTAAATAAAAATTTAATAAAATTAATCACTCAAAAATTTTGTTTATGAAATTAGCTTATTGGATGTATGCCGGTCCTGCTCATATTGGAACTTTACGAGTAGCTAATTCATTTAAAAATGTGCATGCTATTATGCATGCTCCTTTGGGAGATGATTATTTCAATGTAATGCGTTCTATGCTAGAGCGGGAAAGAAATTTTACTCCAGCGACAGCTAGTATTGTAGATCGTCGTGTTTTAGGACGTGGATCTCAAAAAAAAGTAGTAGATAATCTACTTCGGAAAGATAAAGAACAAAATCCTGATTTGATTATATTGACACCTACGTGTACTTCAAGTATTTTACAAGAGGATTTACAAAATTTTGTAGATAGAGCATCTGTAATATCTGATTCAAATATTATTTTGGCGGATGTAGACCATTATCAAGTAAATGAAATTCAAGCAGCAGATAGGACTTTAGAGCAAGTTGTTCGCTTTTATTTATCGAAACAAAAAAAAGAAAAATTAGACCGATTTTTGACGGATGTGCCTTCTGTAAATATCATCGGTATTTTTACTTTGGGGTTTCATCATCAACATGACTGTCGTGAGTTAAAACGTTTATTTCAAGATCTCAATATACAGATAAATCAAGTAATCCCTGAAGGGGGGTCTGTCGAAGATTTGCAAAATTTACCAAAAGCTTGGTTAAATTTGGTGCCTTATCGTGAAATAGGGTTAATGACAGCTTTTTTTTTAAAAAAAGAATTTGGAATGCCTTATCTATCTATAACACCCATAGGTGTTATAGATAATGCCGAGTGTATCCGACGGATAGAAAAATCGGTGAATCCTTTTGCTTCAATTTTTGGGGAAAAGAGGGTAAATTATGAATCTTATATTGATAGACAAACTAGGTTTATTTCCCAAGCTGTTTGGTTTTCAAGATCTATTGATTGCCAAAATTTTACGGGGAAGCAAACTGTTGTTTTTGGTGATGCAACTCATGCTGCGTCTATTACCAAAATACTTGCTCGAGAAATGGGAATTCGCGTGAGTTGTACAGGTACATATTGTAAACATGATGCAGAGTGGTTTAAAGAGCAGATACAAGATTTTAGTAATGAAATATTGATCACAGAGGATCATGCTAAAGTAGGGAAAAAAATTGCTTGTGTAGAACCTTCCGCAATATTCGGTACTCAAATGGAACGTCATATTGGTAAACGGTTTGATATCTCCTGCGGTGTTATTTCTGCACCAGTTCATATACAAAATTTTCCTTTGGGATATCGTCCTTTTATGGGGTACGAAGGTACAAATCAAATAGCTGATTTGGTCTATAATTCTTTTGCGCTGGGTATGGAAGATCATCTTCTAGACATTTTTGGTGGTCATGATATGAAAGAAGTAATAACAAAATCTAACCCTATAGGTGGTTTAGACGTAATCTGGGATACTGAAAGTCAACTAGAACTACAAAAAATTCCTCGTTTTTTCAGGGACAAGGTAAAAAGAAAGACAGAAAAATTTGCTAAAATAAAGGGTGTAGTTAAGATTACAATTGAAGTCATGTACGCAACTAAGGAAACATTAACTGTAAGATAATTCGTTTTTTTTTTGCTTAATTTGACAAATAATCTACTACGGGCCTATCATTATTGTATACCTTAAGGTATACAATAATATATTCTTTAGGGTTGCTAACTCAATGGTAGAGTACTCGGCTTTTAAGTGCGATTTAATCAAGTTTTTTACATTTTGAAATGAAGTAAAATTTTCGTCAATATTAATCAGTAATGATTATTTTAGTAAACTACGACTTATCCTAGAAAAAGGAAAAAAAAGCATGTCGCTTTTGGAAAAACTTCTTTTTTCAATTCAAAAAAGGTAAGATTTTCAATGAAATTGAAGTTCAATCACTTTGTAGTTAAAAAGTCTATGGAAAAGGGATAGCTTGAATAATGAAGAAACCTAGAAGAACGAGTTTCTGCTCTTCCTAGCGAAGAGAAAATGATTCCTCTTATTAAAAAGAAGTTAAAAGCTTTTTAGCAATCGATATGGGAAGGTTTTTCTCTGAAAAGGTCAGAGAATTTCATATCATAGAATCCTAAAGACTTTAAGATCGGTGTGTAAAAAAAATTAGTGTGCTGGCCTGAATTTCATGAGTCAGGAGAACGCCTGGTTGCTAAGATAAAATATTTGCGTCTTTTTTGTGTATGACGATTGAGATTCTTTCTTTTGAAACTACTATTTGGTTTATTCGGTTCAAGCTAGATTGTACTATGTGTTATTTTATTTCTAAAAAGAAAGGTTTAGGAGGTTTTTTCTTGAAAAAAAATGAAAACATACGTTGGCAACAACATTTTTTATATCCCCTCTTATTCCATAACGATTTCTATGTTATAGATCCGAATCTGTTATTCAACTCAAGCCCTTCTTTCGAAAAAATAGAAAAATTACCTAATAGTTTCCGTTTTTTGAATGTAAAACGTTCAATTAAGCTATTACATCAACAAAACTATCTTGTGTATAATACAAGAAGTTCTTGTTTTAATTTCATTGGAAAAACTTTTTTTTTCTGTTTTGATATTTTTGTTTCCACGTGGTGGAAACACTTTTTTGGTTTCAAAGTAACTTTCAAAGAAATAAATCAACAGGTCAATTTTCAATCAGTCTTTTCTCTATTTCTTTTTTTGGAAGAAGTCTTTATGTTTTCTCTTTCTTTTTCTAATATAAGAATACCCTCTTCGATTCATTCAGAGCTGTTAATTAGACGTTTCAAATTTTCGATTCAAGATGTTTCTTTTTTACATTTTTTAAGTTTTATACTTTTTTCAAAGCAATTTAAGTTTGTGAATAATTCTATTATTTTTCCAAAAGGAAGTGTTATTTTCTGTTTCTTTTTAGGGAATATTCTTCTTTCTATTTTCGAAGATTTTTTCACTCTTCGATGGAAAAGTTGTTTTCATGAAAAATCATTGTCTTATGGTCTTTTTTCAGAACAAAAGCATTTTCAACAAAAATGGAATTTTTTAACCCGAAAACCGAAAAAAAAAGATACGATAAGATTGCTAAAGGATTTTTTTTTTCACTATATAAGATATGGGGAAAAATTGATTTTGCTGGGAACTACTATTCTAGTCAAAAAATGTGAATTTTTTTTCTTAAATTTTTGGCAAACTTATCTTTTTGTTTTATCGGAACCCTCTAGTTTTTTTTTGAAACAAATTTCCAGTCAAAATATATTTTTTCTAGCTTATTACTTAGAATATCCAACAAACTCTTTTTTACTCCGACTAAATATCTTAGATTATTTTCTATCTACTGATTTTGTTAGCAGGGAATTCAATTCAAAACTTAGCGCTGTTTTTGTTATTCAATTTTTATCAAAAGAAGGATTATGTGATAAAATGGGTAACCCGAAGAGTAAATTAGCATGGCTTAGTTTTACCGACAATTCTATTCTTGATAAATATGATCATTTTTGCAGAAATGTAGATTCTTTTTACAGTGGAGCACGAAATAAACGTTTTTTAGATCGTGTGAAGTATATACTTTTTCTCTCATGTATCAAAACTTTAGCCTGTAAGCATAAAAGTACGATACGTATAGTTCGAAAAGAATTAGGATTTGAACTACGTAAAATATTTGTGCGAAAACAAGTTGAATTCAAAAACAAAAAATTGCTATATTTCTGTTTTCATAAACAATTTAGAAAATTGCTATTTAAGATAGATTTAGTTACAGAACGACTTTGGTTTTTAGATATTTTGGAGGTAAATAATTTCACCAAGTTTTGGGTAAAACAGCAGAATGCTCTGGATTTTTTTTTTATTTTTGATCAAAATATTTGGTTTATGCTAGATCAATTTTTGTGATTTAATGAAATGCTTGTTTTGCCGGTAGATGTGAAATAGGAATAGAAAATACAGAGAGAAAGCCGTGTGCAATGAAAATTGCAAGCACGGTTTGGGAGGAGATTTTTGAATTTTCTTGAAATATTCAAAAAATTGAATGAAATGATCTACTTCATCCGACTAGTTCCGGGTTCGAATCCCGGGCAACCCATAAGGTATTCCCTTAGTTTTTTATATTATATTTTTGATTATATTTTAGTTGACTTCAATATAGAAATTATTTTATACTGTTGAATAACAAGCCATGCTTGGGAGTCTCTGATTTTTATTTTAACTAAACTCCAAATTAATCAACCATGACTGCAATTTTAGAAAGACGCGAGAGCGCAAGTGCTTGGGGTCGTTTTTGTAACTGGATTACTAGTACTGAAAATCGTCTTTATATTGGATGGTTCGGTGTTTTAATGATTCCGACTTTATTGACTGCAACTTCAGTTTTTATTATTGCTTTTATTGCAGCTCCGCCTGTAGATATTGATGGTATTAGAGAACCTGTTGCCGGTTCTCTTCTTTATGGAAACAATATAATTTCTGGTGCTATTATTCCTACCTCTGCAGCTATTGGTTTGCATTTTTATCCTATCTGGGAAGCAGCTTCTGTGGACGAATGGTTGTACAACGGCGGTCCTTATGAGTTAATTGTTCTTCATTTTTTACTTGGCGTAGCTTGTTACATGGGCCGTGAATGGGAACTTAGCTTTCGCTTAGGTATGCGACCTTGGATTGCTGTTGCATATTCAGCTCCTGTTGCGGCTGCTGCTGCAGTTTTCTTGATTTATCCTATAGGCCAAGGAAGTTTTTCGGATGGTATGCCCTTAGGCATTTCTGGTACTTTCAACTTCATGATTGTATTCCAGGCAGAGCATAATATTCTTATGCATCCTTTTCATATGTTAGGCGTAGCTGGCGTTTTTGGTGGTTCTTTATTTAGTGCTATGCATGGTTCTTTGGTAACTTCTAGTTTAATAAGGGAAACCACAGAGAGTGAGTCTGCTAATGCAGGTTACAAATTTGGTCAGGAAGAAGAAACTTATAATATTGTCGCGGCTCACGGTTATTTTGGTCGATTGATTTTCCAATATGCTAGTTTTAATAATTCTCGTTCTTTACATTTCTTCTTAGCGGCTTGGCCCGTAGTAGGTATCTGGTTTACTGCTTTGGGTATTAGTACTATGGCGTTCAACTTGAATGGATTCAATTTCAATCAATCTGTAGTTGACAGTCAAGGTCGTGTTATTAATACTTGGGCTGATATAATTAATCGTGCTAATCTTGGTATGGAAGTTATGCATGAGCGCAATGCTCACAATTTTCCTCTTGATTTGGCATCAATGGAATTCAATTCTATAGATGGTTAA